TTGAGATCTTAAATTTAGGTTTAAGGTACCTTCTTCTTTTTGTAATCTCAAAATTTTGAAATAATAGAGTATTGATACTTAAATGACATTATTAGCTAAAAATTATTAATTAATAATCTTAATCAATTCTTATCAATATAAATGCTAATAATTAAAAGAGAACTTTTATATTTATTGTTCCATTTAAATTTTTCTAAATTTTTCGTTATTATAGAATTATTTTTATTAAAATCTGCTCTACTTTTAGAAAAATTCTATTTATACTCCGCCTTAATACTTTAAACTAAATAATAAATTATTTTCTTTTATATATTATATAATTAAATATAAACTTATTTTCTTTTATTATAAAAATATATATTCTATATGTTTTATATAGTAAATTATTTATGAATTTTAGTATTAGTCAAATATTTTCATAATTAAGGTGCTACATTTGTAGTAAGATTATGGAGGAATTGAACCTCAGACTATTGATTTGCAATCAAAGTGTAAATCCGTTTACAGCATAATCTTTTTATAGTAACCATATGGTTACTATAAAATATTTTTTATGTTTATAGTATTATTTTATGTCACTAGCAGATCTAATTATTAATGTATAAGTTAAAATCTTATGCTATTGTATAAAGTAATAATTATTTTGCTTTATTATTTGTTTGATATAAATCAACAAGTGTATTTTCTATTATACTTGTAACAGGCATTATTACTAAGAAATATGCGAAATATAAAACTGTACTAATTTGTCCAAATTCTATGAACGGACTTTCAACATGTTTAGATCCTAATTGCATTAATATAACAAAATTTACAACAAATACATAGAACATTATTTTACTTAAAGGTCTGAATTGTAAACCTTTAGTTAAACCTAAATCTGCTTTAGGTAATAACATTATGATTGCTAAAGCACTAAACATAGCTAAAACTCCTAACAATTTGTTAGGTATAGATCTTAGTATAGCATAGAAAGGTAATAAATATCATTCAGGTACTATAGCAGCTGGAGTTTGCATTGGGTTAGCCATTACATAATTTTCACTGTCACCTAATACATTAGGCATGAAGAATACGAATAAGCTTAAACCAAACATGAAGATAAATATAGTAACTAAGTCTTTGAATAAGAAATAAGGAGCAAATGGCACTCTATCGTAATAACCAGGAACTCCTAAAGGATTACTTGCTCCTGCTGAATCATGTACAGCTATAAGATGCATTATTACTAATGCAGCTAATACAAAAGGTAATACAAAATGTAAAGCAAAGAATCTGTTTAAAGTGGCATTATTAACAGAGCATTTGTGTTGGTAGTTACATATTTAATTAATATTAAATACTCTTACTACACTCAATAAATTTCTCTATTGATCGGACTATATCATGATCTCATATTTAATAGTTTGAAGGTAGTTGAATTTTTTCTGAATATCTAGATATTTTACGTAATTGTTTTATTCATAATAAGTATTGTAATTTTTTATTACCCAATAATTTTACAGGAGCATATTGTAAAAATTTAATAACATTTTCAATTGATCTTAGCCCTGTAACTTTTAATTTTGAACAATTTGTTTTATCTAAATATATTTTAGTGGTAAAAGATAAATATTTATGAATAGCTGATATTAAAATATCACCATCTTTTTGAGCTATATCAAAACTAGCTATTAAATAATCATCATCCTTATTTAACTTATATGTACTGAAACAACCTTCAGCTTCTATAAATCCTACTAATCAAGCAGAAAAATAAGATGTATTAATAATAGATTCTATAGAATTAATTGGCTCATCACTTCTAGTGTATTTAGGTAAATCATCTGAATAAATAATATTTGAAAGCAATGCGTCTTTAAATCTTAAGTAATCATATTGCTTATTAGATAACATAGAATATTTATCAAATATAGGTAATATAAAGTTTTTCAAATGATTTTTATCTCTTATTCTTAAGGATACCATTTCTATTTCATTTCTTTTTCTGAAACTTACCTTACCTACACCTAAAATATCTTTTATTTTATAAATTAATTGAACATCTTTAATAGATAATTCTATACCTAATTCATATGTTAAATATTTACCTTTTTTTGTAATAGAAAAATATCCATCACCTTCAAACAAGCCTACTAAATAGGCATATGTGAGATCTCCTGCATGTAGTCTCTGAGAGGCTTCTGAAGTATGTAAACTTCTCACCCCTGCTGATTGTCCCCCTGTCATTGCAATTTTCACGTCTATTGCAGATATTAAAATAATAAATAATAAATCGTATGCAAATCCTAAACTTGGGGATGTTCCAGCATTAAGCAGGATTTTTAACATTACGTCACCGTAATGTGGTTCAACTGTTTTTAAACCTCCTCAAATGACAATATAATTTAGTGTAATTTTTTATTATTATACATTATATCCTTTCAGATATATTTAGACTATGTCTTGAATTTTAAAAATAAAATTCTGGGGTTATCGTGTTGAGCTTATTGTTGGTTTAACTCACTCATTAGTCGTTGAACGTCCTTAATCCTCTTAAATAAACCGAATTAAGTTCCGCTACAAATGATTTAATTATTAGGAGGTATATTATTAAATGTCTTTGTAATTTTCCCCATTTGCCTCTAAAAAATAAATATTTTATTTTTAAGGAGCCCATATTACAGGTTAGGATAATGTAATTTGTTATAACGTGTACTATTTTGTAGATTACTTAATCATATCATATATTGAATGTACTTTAACCCAATTAAAGGATGTAAACCTTCAAAAGAAAAGAAGTTTATAACTATTTGTATGTCAGCTTTAGAACTAACACTAAATTGACTAAAATTATTAGTAGTATTTATTTTTTTATTAGTTTTAAATACTAGTTTAAATGCTTCAAATAAATCAGTATGTATTCTTTGTTTTAACTGAAAACAACCATCATTATTGCTTTTAATAAAGAATGAACCTTGATATACCTCCAACAAAGTTTATTATTGGTGGTTTACCTGACAGCCCTTCCCCCTCTGCGTGCTTGCTCCCCAGCCCTCCTTATTCCGAAGTTACGGTAGTCAATTTGCCGAGTTCCTTTATGATTGTTAGCTCATTTACGCCTTCGTATTCTCTACTAGCTTACTTGTTTCAGATTCTATCAGGGCGTTCTCTCCCATCAGTAAGAGATCGCTATCAAAAAATTGATCACGTTTCTCTCATTAGGTGATTAAAAAATCACTTAATTTCTACATATTGTATACACGTGCTTGCTTTTCAGCCCTTTGGTTTTAGCCATAGGGTAAAAACAGTACAACGGATTTCTTATACGTATAGTCTCAAACGCAAGGAATATTTTGAAAATTAGAATAAATAAACCAATTACTATTAATAAGTATTACAATCCAATTTTATATAACATTGATTCAGCCATATAAGGTTTTACCAATTCACGTAGAACAGGCATAGAATGTTGACTTATATAAATTATAGGTTGAGTTGGAGTATGGAAACGTAATCTGCAATTTAAATTATATCTAATTATTAAAACGTTCATTAAACGAACTACGTCTGTTAATTTATAAGAATCAGTACAAAGAATTAAACCATACTCTTTAGCAGACCCGTCACCCATTATTAAATGTGCTAAAGCTACTGGAGTTAAAAGATTATATATATCTTCAGGCACTATTTTTACTCTGTCTATATAAAATAAAGACCTTAATTCGTTAAGGCACGGCAACCCTCTAGTACGGAAATATAGAGCAAGATTCACTTTGTTTGTTCTAATACTTTTAACTAAACTAGGGTAAACGTTGCAATAGTGAGCAAGTATAAAGTAAACAAATCAAACATAATATGAGTTTTTTAAACCCTGTTTAAAAGTCAAATGTGGATTTTCATGTGATTTAGAGGAGGATAAGTTTCCATCAGATAAAAGTATTCCGATAATTACACTTTTTTGGTAAGATGTTAATACAACCATGTTTTTTACTATTTTTGTAAAACGACCTGCCCCTGCTGTTGAATTTAAATTAGAACCTCAAACTACGATATCAGTATTTACTGATTTAACTGTATTATGTTCTAAATTAAGGTTAAGAGATTTTCAAGAGTTATTTTTCATTGTTGCTAAAGAAAATTTATATGATTATTAAAGAATACATATAAAATACTGCTTTACCTACAAGCTTTATTTATATATATTACCACATAAAAAGATACGTATTTTAAAGAAAACTATATATTTATTTTACTAAATATATATAATGCATAATATGCAAATTGTTATATTTATGATTATGAATAAACAATATATTAAGTTATTAGTTACAAGGTATGTGGTTGTCTATTTTCGCTACCACCCTGTGCAACTATAAAGGGGTTTTATATACACGGATTTAACTCCTTACCCTTTTTTTATATTTTGTTTATTCACTACATGTTCTATATTTTCTTTACATGTTCTAAATTTCTAATATACTTTAGTAGATAATAATAACTCTCTCTATTAGAACATAATTTTTTATATTCTTTTTTTACTCTTTTATAAGTAAGAGGATTTTTTTGAGCAAATTCAACAACATCGGGGTGTAAACAAGAGCATGTAAATCCTACAATTCAATTTTTAAAAAAAGGTAATAATATATAATCGTATGCATTTTCTGGTAATTTAAATACGTTTTGAATATTGTCTTTTGTCGGCATATCATCATATATTTTGATATCATTTTTTAAAATATGCATAGCCAGATTAAATTGCTCATTTCTAGTTTTAGTTAAAAAGAATATATTATTATAAATTAATAAAGGAAATAATATTTCCTGTAATTCAGTTCTATTTATTACTAATTTACAAGTTGGGCTTTTTAAATCCTTATATATATTTATATTACCTAATTTTAAAACAGATTGAATATATTCTAAAGTAGATATATCTTCTAAATGTAATGAAATAGTCAATTTAATTGTTATAAACCCTTTAGTGGTTTTAGTTATTTGAATATAACCATCTCCATCAATTAAGCCTACTAAAAAGGCTAGAAATGCTGAAGGGATGGAAATATAATCTTTTTTATCTAATATTTTATTAAACTTCTTTAAAGCATTTTTATGTACATTCCCTATTGTAGGTAATGATGAGAATAAAATAATCATACAAATACACAAATTAATTAACCATGTAATTTTTGTTGACTCAACTATGTCTTGTCCTATTCATGGTATAGCACTTATTAAATTAGTAATAACTGTAGCTCCTCATAATGACATTTGACCATATGGAAGTACATACAAGCTTACTTTCTATAATAAATATTTATAAAAAGCCATGAGAACTTTCTGGTTCGTATATCATGTTTATCTATAGATAAAAAGCCCCGACTGTGCATTAAGCAGCATTTCAGCCACCCATTAGTGACCCAGTCTGTCGCGATCCTATGGAGAACCGACGATCTCTTATATTATAATAATATACTTTGATCGTTTTCACTAATATCGCCAAAGAAATAATATTATTTCTTCAATGTCCCTGTCGGGTCATTCTGCTTTAAGTTTTATTTTTTTCCATAAATTGCCTAAAACTTGTTACTCACAGGACTACAACTATAATAATAGAACAATATAAAAATTTAAAGATAATTAACAATTAAACGTCCTTTTAATAATTTTCTAGAACTCTTTAAAGCTCTATACACTGTTTTATATGAACAATTTAAAGCTTCCGCAGTTTTTATTATACTAGGAAATTCACCATAAACAGCGCCATTTAATTCCTTTACAATAACAGACTTAGAATTCTTTTTCATATTTAAATTAGCTTCTTCTGAATAAGTACGTTCTTTTCTATTAAGAGCGGCTTTTCTAATAGCTTCTATAGTATCTGGAGAAAGAGATCTATCTCTATTTAACTCTCTTATCCGTTTTCTACGAGCTTCACTATAATTAGCTTTCATTTTTATTCTACTTACTTCTGTATGTTTATAACCGAAACTTGAACCTGCCTCTGTTAATATGTTATAATCAGGTAAAAGAGACTTTAAATAGAAGTCTTCCAAATCTAATAATTTCTTATTATTTTCTTGATTAACCACTTCAGGAAATAATTCTAATACAAAAAAAGCAAAATTATGTAAACCATACTTTTTAACTGCGTTTTTAACGATTTTACTACCATTAAAAGAAATTAAATGATTAGTAAATCTTGAGTTAATTCTACCAGTAGAAGCTGATCCAATATAATAACTTAAAGTCTCTTTATTCAAGATCATATAAATACCGCTAAGATCTTTAGTTTCTTTAGTTATATTCTTACGTACAGAATCTTCATGTAAGTTATCATAAATAAAAACTGGATTAAGATTTTTAGATTTTAAAAAGTTATTTATTACATCAGGATTACGTGATGTAGAGTAATATCTTTTATTATTAAATGTTGTAATTGTTGTTTTATAATTATTATTATAGTCGTTTGGGGCTATGTTTAAGTAACCCAAGAAACCTATTCCTATCATTAAAATAAGTATTATTGTTCCTAAAACTCAAGCTAATGTTCTAGGCGCTCTGTAAGATGCATAGTAGAAACCTCTACCTATATGTAAGTATACTAAGAAGAAAAAAGCAGAAGCTGTATTACTATGTAAGTAACGAATTAATCAACCGTTATTTACATCACGCATAATCATTGATTGAAAGAAAGAAATTCTATCTACTATAAGCTAATCCCTAGACGCGCTATATATGGGTTTAGACGAGAAAATATATTTATTTTTATATAATCTATTTGTATCTATATAACGATTACATGTATTACTACTAGGGTTTAATCCTAATTAACAGTTTTCCTATTTATATTTGTAAAAACAAGTAAAAATTAAATTTAAGAGGCACGTCGCTTCTAATCAATTTTTTTTCTATTAATAATATAACGGCCTGAAAAAAGCTTATTACTGTTTATATATCTTGCTATAGTCCTGTCATTAGAATTCAACTCTCTAGCAGTTAAACGAATTGAAGCATATTCAGTTAAAATGTCTTTTTCAGTATCAAAGACTTCAATAATAATAGCATGTTTGGCGTTTAATTTTGTAATATGTTCTTTTAATTTAGATAAATGTTCTAAACTATAATTTTTGGGTCCCTTCATTTTAGCCTTGGCTTCTTCTGTATGTTTATAACCTAAAGGAGACCCGGCTATTTTTAAAATATTATATTCAGGTCTAAGTAAATCTAAATAATATTGTTCTCTTATAAGAACATCTTTTTTATCACAAAATTCTAATATTTCAAAACTAAAATTACTGTAACCATATTTTATTAAAGCTTTACAAATTAAACTACGTTTTGATTGAACTATTATATGAGCTAAACTGTAATATTTATAAAGACGTTTAGATAAATCTACGCTACTTCCTACGTAACTTTTACCATTTATATTGTTAATTCAACGATATATTCCGGCTTTACCTTTTATTTCTTTTATAATTTTGAATTTATCTGAGTCAGCATTTGAATACTTTAGTACTGGGTTTAGACTTGAAGTTAATAAATAACTTTTGATTGAGTGCATAATCATAAAGAAAATTTATATTTTTATTTTAACCTTCAAATTTATTTAAAATATGCTTACGTTTGATATATAGACTTAGGAGATTATAATTAAACAAATATATTTGCCTATTATCAAAGATAATTTTATTGTTAAATATTTAAAAAAGTATTTTCATTTTATTTATGTAACTGATTTATAGGTTGCTTGCTTTGGGGTGCCTTATGAGCTGCACTGTATGAAGTAAAAGGAGATCCTACTATTAGACCTTCATTTGTATAAATATATACAATTTTAGGGTTTTCAGATCTATTGGCTATACTAAACATACGTACATTTTCAGTGTGCGGTAAATCTAACTTTATATCAAAAGGAGAATCTTTTTTTATAATATCCTCAAATCTTTTACTAATATTATTAATTATTTCACTAACATTATCAGTAGATATAGTTGTACTATATCTTTTATTAAGAATTTCTGATATATCTAAAAATAAATTTTTACCTTCAAGTGTATAATAATACCCTTGGATTTTTAATATTAAAGCCATTCTTCATAATTTAAAATCTATGACTTTACGACTATAAAATTTAGATTCATCCAATAAAGGCAAAATGTAATAATATAAAGCATCTGTATTAGCTACAACCAATGATACTACATTGGTTCTAATATTAGTTGTACTTGTAACATTTAAAGGTAATATTTTATTATTTTGAGTATGAAGATATTTAGTATTATTGGATAAATTAATTAAATAATTAGTCATTGCATTTAAACAATCCTGACTCGTATTTTTTTGAGCCACTTGTAAATACAATGAAGATCCTGTTTTAATACCAAAAGTTCCTTCACCTTCAATAAAACCTATAAATCAGTTAGGGTTTATTATAATTTGAGATTTTTTTATATCATATGTAAATATTTCTCTTTTAGAATTCATATTATTTTTTAAATATAATATTCTTTCTATATTAGAGTCAGATAATTTTTTATTTTTAGTTCTAATAAGCAAAGCTTCATAAAAATCTTGAAAATCTAGTTTTTTACTAGTGTGTAAAGGATAATTATTAAAAATAGAACATATTGTATTTATACCTGAAACATCTTCTACGATAAAGGAACAACGATTTCTATTTTGTTCTTCTACTATTCTACCTATATTTAAATTTGATTGAATAATTTGAAGAACTTTTAGATCATCAAGATGTAAACTAATTTTAAATCTTAATTTTACATAACTACGATCCATAATAATTAAAAAATTACCTTCAGCATCAGTAAAACCACTAAATCAATGTAAAAATTCATCATTTATATTTACTTTATTATTAAAATTTTCATTTTGTGTGCGTATAGCTTCACTAGAAAAATTACAAAATCCCGTTTTATTTTTAATACCTGATACGTAAATAAACGACAATAAAATTATGCCTAAATTAAGGCATAGATAGATAATCATTCCTGTTTTACTTCGCAGTAAAAATTGGACTATATCATCATCTTTTTAGGGACGTCAAGCGTGTAGTCTCTGAAGATACTAATCTATATTTTGGTGCCACTAAGTAGCAAGCAGCCAAATAGTTTAGCTTACCTGCTGATTGTCTTATAATTATATTTTAAATATAAGGGTTTCCAGCAATTTAGCCTGATTTAGAGAACACATTATGCCATATGTTCCACAGAATTGAAAGCTTCTGCTATACTAGGGTTATAGTGCATAGCTAAAGTTACACCTGTAACTATTTGTATACCCAAACAAAGTCCTAATAAAGAACCAAAATTTCATAAATAACTTATGTTACTTGGTTGTGAATGATCAATTATGTATATGTTAACCAATTTTAATAAAGGGTGACTTTTTAATATTCTCATATTAATTTTTCTAAAAATTTAAACATTTATTAATACTTATATATAGTAATAAATACAACTCTACCTACAAGAATTATTTATTCAATGTATTATAACATAAAAAGATATATACGTACTTTAAACAAAACTATATATTTAATGTATTAAATATATATACTGCATAATATGCAAATTGTTATAAATATAAAATAATAAAAACTAACAATAAATATTATTTACTATTAGTATCTACATCTTTATTTGTAATATTATTCTCCTTAGTTTCATCTGTAATATTATTCTCCTTAGTTTCATCTGTAATATTATTCTCCTTAGTTTCATCTGTTACAATTTTAGATTTCTTATTTTCCACCGGCGCTTCTTCAGCAGTAGATCTTTTGTTATCAGATGAACCTACATCATTAGGATTTTCCTCTAAATTAAATTTACTTAAAGCTTTATTAAGAGCATCCATTTCTTTTGCATCTCTTTCCCTAGATTCTGCAATAGTTGAATGTAAAGAGTTTTCAGGTAAAACCTGAGTTTTTTTATATTCCTCTTTTTCGTCTTCAAGTCATTTAAATTCGTGCTCCATCATTTGTTCATATATATTTTTCATTTTTTCAACATATCATTTACCGGAATTACTATAATCAGGAGTATGAGATGTACTAATATCTTTATTTTTATCTTCAGATTCCGAATTTTTATCCTTGGATTCCGTATTTTTATCTTTAGTTTCTGTATCTTCACTATCTGTTCCATCAAAAGAAACAGTTTCAGAAAAACTACCTAAACCTAATATTGCTAATAGATAAACTAATAAGCTAAAAATAACAGTGGGTTTAAGAATTAAAGTAATAATTTTGTAGGTAAGTAATATTAATATTCTTAACAATATTTTAGGGTTAAATACATATAATACTATTAAGGTCGCATATCTAACTATACCTTTTAGGTCACTTCTAGTAAATAAGAAACTTGAACTTAAACTATTTTGATTTATATTATCTTGTTTACTCGGTTTTACGTAGTTATTGACACCTATTAAAACTAATATACATGATAATATTATAGAATTAGCTAAATCGAAGAAAATAGAAACGAAAGTAAATATGGATAGATAGAAACAAGCTCCTATTAATATGTAAAGAGCATAATCAGTAACTACTCCTTTACCTATTCCAGATATTGTTTTACTTGCATTAACTAATGCTACTCCAAATCCATAAGGACCTATTCATTCTATACTACCTTTATCTAAAACTTTTGTAGTTTGACCTCCTAAATCTAATACTGTGTTAACTATATATTTATTATAGAAGAATTCAACTAAGAAACGTTGGTTAAAGAAACCAAATATGTAATATCCTATATTAGATAATTTGAAATTAGATACAAGGTTTGGCATAAACTCTGGATATATTATAGCTAATGCTGAGAATGATACTGTTAGTATGAAAGGAAGTAATTTAAACATAGTAGGTACACCAAATTCAGTATCGATTAGTATTTCATGCATAGGGTGAATAAAGATACTGTTATCTACAAAGAATCCTGAACCTAAACCTATAAATATATCTTTAGTTAAATAACCAAAATATATAGAGAATATAGCTAATATAACTAAAGGTAAACTAATAAATATATCTCCTTCATGAGCATTTTTGTAATAATTAATTGATCCATTAGGATTAGCTAAGAAAGTTAAGTATATAACTTTTACTGAGTATAATGTAGTAAATATTGCACCAATTGTTGCAATAAAGTAAACATTTATACTACTAAAGTGATATTGACCATAAGCAGATTCTAAGATAAAGTCTTTACTAAAGAATCCTGTCATGAATGGGAAAGCAACTAAACTAAGACTAGCTATTAATATTACTGTATATGTTAAAGGTAAGAATGATATTAATCCACCATATTTTCTTAAATCTTGATTATCCACAACTGCGTGTATTACAGCACCTGCTCCTAAGAATAATAATCCTTTATAGAAAGCATGATTTATTAAATGAAATATTGCAACATTATAAGAAGATAATCCTATAGCTATAACCATCATCCCTAATTGACTCATAGTAGAATAAGCTATAATTTTTTTAATATCTTGTTGGAATAAACCTATAAGAGAACTAAACACTGTAGTGATAGCACCTAATCATAAACATATTAATAAAACAGTTGAACTATATTCTATTAAAGGTGATGAACGTATTAATAAGTATACTCCTGCAGTAACCATTGTAGCTGCGTGTATTAAAGCAGATACAGGAGTAGGACCTTCCATGGCCATAGGTAATCAGATATGTAATCCTACTTGAGAACTTTTAGCCATAGCTCCTATTAATAAACATATACCTATTATTGTTATTATATTTTCATTAATATATGGAGCCAATGAAAATACTATACTATAATCTAGATTACCTAAAGATCATAATATTACAAACATCCCTATTGTTAAGAAACAATCCCCAACTCTGTTAGTTAAAAATGCTGACATAGAACTTTGATTAGCTGCAATTCTAGTAAATCAGAAGCTAACTAGAAGATATGAACAAACTCCAACACCTTCTCATCCTACAAACATTAATAGATAATTATTACCAGTTACTAAGATAATCATCATAAAAGTGAATAAACTTAAATAACTGAAGAATCTTTGATTATGAGGATCATGACTCATATATCCAATAGAGTAAAAGTGAACTAAAGAACTAATCACTAATACTGGAATTAACATAGATACTGTTAAACTATCAAATTGGAAGTTTCATACCATATTAAATGATTCACTATCTAATCATTTAAATAGGTTAATTGAGATAGGATTATTATTAAATCCTACTTCGAAAAAGCTAATTATAGCTAATATTGTTGTTGTTATTATACTTAAACAACTTAAGATACGACTACCTGTCACACCGACTTTTCTACCAAAAAATCCGGATACTATAGATCCTAATAAAGGTAATATAATTATACTTAAATACATTATTTATATTCTATTGCAATACTTCCTCTTCGTTTTTCCCCTTTACCGTAAAAATTTAATTTCCTTAGGTGGGCTGGGTATTCCCATAACTTTTAAGTTATGCCTGACTATATCTTAAGCAAATAATTTATATATCATAATTATTTACCAACCTCCATCTAGTCGATGAACTGCACACCAGTAATTGGTGCTTGGCTGCGGATTATCTATTGCATTTCTTTATACAAATCGTTTTTACCATACAACGAGTCATTACCTGTTCCATTAATTACATTACTGTATTAACTTGGTAGATTTGTCTTTAAGAGTTTCCCGCAATTTGAAGGTTTTGCCTTTATATTTTTAAATATAAAGACTAGATGAAGGTTCACTCCACCTTTTTTGACCTAATTTCTCTTAAGCCCTAATCATCTCCATGATTATTTTTAGTCTTATTATTCAAACCTGTAATTTTCTTTTTTAATGCGCAGCACTAAAATTTGTTTCAACCCTTCTTCTTTTAAATGCTCTTTATTCTTAATAATTAAAGCAGCACTTTTAAAATCTAAGTAGTCCGAGTATTTTGATCCTCTTATACTATGTTTATCGAAAAAAGGGATTATATTATTAACTACATGATCAATTTTTGTGTGCAGGCTTCGCAAGCAAGATAAATTCACAAACCGAACGGTTTTTATATTTAGCCACATACCCACATCCAAATAAATTTTCAAAGCTTTCTAATAAAGATAAATCTCTTGAATCTTGAGCTATAGAAAAACGCAATGAAGCAGCTATACCGCTTTTAGTTTTAGAATTTTGACTAGTAATAAAGAAGTTGGTGCTTCGCACTCCTGTTGAAAACCCAGCCATTCATTCTTGAGGAATAACAGTTATATTTTTTTCTTCTTTTTTAACTGGCATAGTCTCAGGGAAAGCTTCTTTTAATTCATTCGATAAACCTAAATTTATTGATGCTTTAATGTTAACTATTTTTTGTATTCCTTCTAAAGTACTATGTTCTTTTTCTAACATTAACTTAATAATATTTCTAAATAAGACATAGTCGGAATATTTTTTAGTTAACAGTGGGTAATTATCAAAATGAGGTATAATCACGTTAACTATATCGTTTATAGTACTAACTCTAAATTCTACAGTGGTATTTTTATTAGGATTTGATACATATCCTATACCACCAAAAAATTCCTGAATTTTAAGAATTAAATCTCTATCTCTTTCATGCATTTTTATTTGAGCTCTAGCTTGAACATTTCATCCTGTTTTGTATCTAGGATTTTTTAAAATAGTAACTACAAAAGAACTCTCAGCGTCAAAAAGCCCAGTAATAAATCAAGGGTCAATTGAATTATTTTTACAATTAGAAGAACACATTGTAGAATAATTTCTTATTCCTACAGGAGTTCTATTTACGAATTTTACAGGTAATTTACGGTAACTAAAGGATAGATGGTTTGATTTAAGAGACGAAAGTCTATAAAAAGCTACTAAAATAGCTAAACCGATGGCAGATTCTGCACCAGCAACTACTATAATGTAAATGGCGTAAGTTTGCCCTATAATATCATCTAAATTAATAGAACTAACCAATATTAAGAATGTTATAGATAATAGCATTATTTCTATAGAAATAAGCATTAATATTATATTTTTTCTGTTAAATACGAATCCTAAAATTCCTATTAAAAAAAGTACTAAAGTTAAACTCATAATTTAATTTAATATATACATCGAATTATTCAGAATTATGATTATATACGTAATTTAATTATAAAAATATTTTTTACGTATATTAGTATAGCCACTATATAAATTACTATACTAGAGGTATTATAGATTCGAACTACAATTGTGATGTCCGTAGCATCAAGTTTTACCATTAAACTAATACCTCTTTTATCAATTAAATTGATAAAAATTATTCATCAATATATTATTACTAATAATAACTTATTATATATTAAGCATTATAAAGTCAATGAACAAATTTGTCTATATTTACAGATTCTATAACTATAGGCATTGAGCTGTGAAGGATACCACATATTTCTGAACACTGCAATTAACCCTACAATTATCTAATGTAGTCAATAAATTTTTATTAGCTTGCTTGATATTTAGATAAAAATATTTTTAACTTTTTTTCTAGTTATTTATAAGCAAAATAATAATCTTTATATATTTTACCGTCTTTTAAACGAAGATTTAAAGTTTTTCTATGCGAAGCACTAATTTTATGTTTAAAGTATCAAAGTATTTAATTGTATCTGTAATACTCTCAAATTCTTTATCAAAATTTTATCCTTTAACTAATCTAGATTTATTTTTTCTATTAACTATTAATGAATCTAAGTATGTATCTACTTTTAATTTTTTATATTCATCAATAATTAACCCTACTTCTTCAAAATTATCTGGTAAAGTTTTATCTGAGTATTTACATAAGAAATTATGAAACACTTTTTCATTTTTTATATATTTAGTAAGAGTGTCTCTTTTAATAGTTAAACCTAATTTACTTAAATATTCAATACAAGACGTTAAAGAATCAAAATTTAAAGTATGACCTCAAGAATCTACAAATGTATTTCCTTCTTTAATTTCTAATTCTACTGAAATACTTCTACGAGTTCCTAATGTATATAAATCTTGTCTTTCTTTTTGCATTATACTCACTAATTCCTCTACAGAAATATTGCTTGTTAAAGCAGTAGGTATAGGATAGCTTAATAATAAGAATTTATTAAGATATGGTATTTTAGAATCTACATACTTTTTACTAGTTTCAGTGTGTATTTTTAATACTCTTTTTAATTCAATTTTAGATTTAGCATGATAATAAAGAGTACTACATGTTAGATCATAAACATATAATGCATCACCTTTTGAAGATCCTGCATTAACAACTCTTAATGTATTCAAGTTAAATTCTTTATCTAATAAATAATATTGTTCTAATATTAAAGCGTCTTGACTACTAAATTTATTACTATCTAGTTTAAAGATTACTAATTTAAAAGCTTTTAGTCCTTCTTTGTGAAGTAAAGGTAAAAATTTACCAACTAAAGAAAAATCTCCTTTAAAATAGTAATTCATTCTACGTCTTAGTAAATTAGATGAACCTACGTATTTATGGCCTGTATTTTTGTGTATAAAGATATATACACCAGAGAAACCTTTATACTTAGATTTACCTGTTAATTCAGCTAAAAGTTGATTATTTTCCTCCGCAGGCTAGTGTAAATATAGGAAGATCCACTTCAACACCTTTAACTTTTAATAATTCTTTTAATTTTGAGTCAGTAACAACTAAATTTTGATTTAATAATATATTATTAATTACTGATGAAGTAGTAGGTTTTCCGCTGTTGATATGCTCTAACGCTAAAGACTCTGGATTATTTACCAAAGGTCTAATTGAACTAAAAGATCTTGTTAATGATACAGCCGCTATAGAACTTAATCCTATTCGTTTATCGAATAACAAGTGATTATTAAAAACACTTCTACTATTTGTATCTTGCAAATACTACAATTGTCTTTATTACGAAAGACAAGTGCTTCATGTGTTTTATTTTTAATAATTATAAAACTTCCTCTGGCCCAGAACTCGCGCCTCTGGGTCGAGGGCAAAAATTTATTTTTACATTAGATTATAAGTTTAGCAAACTATTGTAGAGTTCCCTAAATATAATTTATATATATCTATTTAACAAAAAATATGAAGAAATACTCATATTTTTCTGCACCCTTTCAGGCGAGGTCTGACTATATCTTAAGCATTATTAATACTAATAATACCAATCACCGTTTAGTCGATGAACTGCATACCAAATATTTTATACTTGGTACTTGGCTGCGGATTGCCCATTGAATAATAAATCTTGATTTTACCGTACCACGAGTCATTACCTGTGCCATAAGTTATGTTACCATACTTACTTGGTTAAGATTCCTTTAGGGGTTTCCCGCAATTTGATGATTTATAACCATAGGTTCACTATAGTTCCGGCCATTGTTCGATAAGACCGTAGAATACTCCTTCTCTGTTAATAAATACAGAAACTTGATTTAGTCTACCAGGATATGCGTCAGTTTTTATTCCTAATGAAGGACAAGCAAAAGAATGTATAACATCTCCAGATGTTATAACAAATCTTATGTGTGTTAATTCAGGAACTATTACTCTGTTATCTACTTCTAACATTCTTAATCCACCTTCTTCTAAATCTGAATCAGGAACTATGTAAGAATCAAATTCTATAAATTCTTCATTAGAATCTATAAAATCAGGATATTGGTAACTTCAATATCATTGGTGACCTTCTGCTATGATAGACATTGAAGGATCGTTAACTTCATCCATTAAATATAATAATTTAAAAGATGGGAATGCTATAAGTATTAATATAAGAGCTGGAGTTATAGTTCATATTAATTCTATTAAAGTCGATAAACATAAGTACTTTCATACTTAACTGGACTATATCTTACCATAATTTTGTAATTCTATATATGGTTTCCACGTGTAGTCTCTGGGGATCCTACTAAGGTAATTAATACCTGTTGGTTTCCTGCTGATAATCCATTCTACATCCTTTAGGGTTATCACTGATAAAGTATACATTGATGAATTTTATAGTACCTAAAGGCTTTAGGAGTTTCCAGCATATAGTGGAATTTTATTCATAGTTTTTTTAAGTTTATTATTAATTTCCTCCAGTAAATTTGTATCTATCTTTAAATATTTCACCGGAATTTATATACAGTCTTACAGTATTACTACTAATTCCTAAAAACTTTGCAGCTTTTCTTATTGAAACAAAATTACCGATTAATTTAAATCCTTCTGAGTCACATTTTTCATGTATGTTAACAATATAACCTCTGCTAGCACTCATCTTTAATAAAGTTTCTTCAGAATGTTTTCTACCTAAAGCTTTTTGTCTCATTAACTCTTTAGTTTCCTCAGTATGAGTTTTACCAAATAACGGGTTATTTACCTTAGATTTCTTTAAAGCCATAAGTGCTTTAGTTTCTTCAGTGTGAGTACGACCATATAAAGCAGATTTTTCTTTAACATACATTCCTTTTAAAGATTGACTAATTTTTGCTTTAGTTTCTTCAGTAGCTTTATGACCTAAAGAACTACCTGCTATTTTTAAAGTATTATATCTAGGATTTAATTTATCAAAGTAATATTGTTCTCTTTCTGTTAAATTAGCTACATCGCAATATTCTAATATATCTAGTGAAAAATTAGAATAACCGTATTTAATTAAAGCTCTGCTTATTACAAGAGTTTCTCTATTTTTTAAATAACTAAGATTAAAATATTTTATAAATCTTTTAGCTAAATCAGCAGCAGCACCTATTCAAAACAAACAAAAGCAGCAAATTAATGTACAAAAGTAAATAGAAGAGTAGATACACATTACTATGGTCATATTTTAAGGGTCTATTAATAAAATTTAATACATAGTATTGTTAATATTACAAAACATAATTACATAAATTTATGGTTTATTGTTATCTAATATTAGAAGTAAATTTATACCTCTCTTTGTAGATTTTTCCTGAATTTTTATAACTTATAATTGTGTTTGTAGTTATACCTAAGAAATTTGCAACTTTTCTAGCTGTAGAAAAACCACCTATTAATTTAAACCCTTCGTCTGTACATTTTTCATATATATAAATGGCAGATTTAAAATTACTTACATCGTTTACAAGATTTTGTTTTTTACCTATGTCTGATAATTTAGTATTATTATTAGATTTTTCTAATACCTTGTTATTAGTATCCTTATCTAACTCTTCTGGTTTAATATAGGAAACAGGTGAATTATAAATGCTTTCTACGTCAGTAGTAATATTTTCGGGGTTAGTAATACTAGCATAGTAAAGTTTATTTTCAAAAGTAAACTCCATATTGTTATTCTCCTGTAATTTTTTATGTAGTGTACTTTTTGGTAAACCATAAAATTTGGCACATAATCTAATGGAATTAAATGTGTTTATAATTAAACCATTTTCGTCCTTAACTTCTACACTTATTTTATCACGAGCTTTAATATCTAAAATTTTATTTAACGACTTGATATAAATTTTATTGTCTCCTATTTTTTCTAAATTGCTTGGCCCTTTTAATAATTTATCAATTAATGCACTTAAATACTCCTTATCTATTTTAGATTTATATTTGGAACTAGATAATCTGTTTAGATTCATTTGATTTAAAATAAGATGAATAGCCTCTAATCCTTCTTCAGTGTACTGTAGTCCTAGTTGTTTTAGTTTTAATATAACAATTCAATCTAAATAATCCTTAAATTTTTTACTTTGTCAAGTCATATTATTAAAAAAAGGTATAATTTTATTAATAATGATATCTTCTTTACTAATAACTATTTGGACTTCACTTGTAGAATTATTTCTTGCTTTAGCTATTATAAGGTTTATATAGTCTAATTTACTATCTTTATCATAAAAGCTCTCATATAAAAAGTTTTTTATTTCTGTCATTAATGCTAAATCTTTAATAGATTGACTTATAGAAAAGACTAATCTATAATTATCTCTTTTTGATATATAGAATGAACCTTCACCTTCTACAAAACCAAGAAGTCAGTAAGGTGTAATGGATATTTTTTTAGATCTTAAAGCTTCTGTAGAAAAATCTAATCTTTTTTTATTCATACCATTCTTAATCTCTAAAATTTCTATAAATAATTCTTCCTTATTTTTTTGTTGAGCTTTCGTCTTATTTGTGTAAAGTTCGAAAGCTTTTTTAAAATCTAAGTAATTTAAATATTTAGTAGATTGTAAAGGATAATCAACAAAAATCTCTAATAATTGGACTATTTCCTCCTGCTTAAATACAGAGAATCTAACTGTATTACCTGAAGTATTAACTTTTCCTAGTTCTAATTTTTTTTGAATAAAATATAGCATATCTTGATCATCTATATGCAAGTTTATTTCAAATGAAAATACAAAACTAAAAGGTTTACGGTGTGAAATTACAAATGTACTTTCAGCATCGGCTAACCCAGAAAATCATTCATAAAAATTTTTTATATCCTTATTATAATATATAGATTGCCCTATACTTACATCATTTGTTAATTTATTAAGATTAAAAGCCAATGAAGTTGAAAAATATCTGTTTTGAAAAGGTGCATTATTAAAAACTGATGTTACCTTGTTTATATAATTTATAAGTATTAATTTCATTTGTATTGTATAATTTTATAAATTGCTGGTTTTTACTGTGTGTACTAATAAACAAACACTACATACATGTTTAGTGCTATCAATCCACCAAAGCACGTAGTATACACGGTTTACAACCCAAATTATATACTTATTTTATTAAGCATATATACTGCATAATATGCAAATTGTTATCTTAATTTGATGTAACAAAAAAAATTTGAAATTTTATTACATCACTATAAAATCTAATCAATTGATTGTCCCGTGTATTTATTATTGATTGTCCAACATATATATCATTTGTTAATTTATTGGTCCATCTATAAATTCCAGATTTATTTTTATTATCTTTTATAATTAATTTTCTCATTGAATAAGCATCTTCATAAAACTTAATACTATTAACATCTGAAGGCGGAGTTGTACTGTAAGAACGTATATAATTTATATTATAATTAATTGTATTAAACTTAAAACACTTTTGAATAGGCACTTCTTTACCGTGGTTTAAGTATTTATGAGATATAGGTGCTCTTTTTTCGGCAAAATTTCTTACTATAGAGAAAAGTACTCATCCTACACCAAATAAAACTATTACTAAGTAATACATAATATTATCATGTAATTCTACTAATCCTTCCATTTGCATTAAGGAAAACCAAATTTAACTTTCTATTAGTTAAATTGTTAAATAACCTTTAATAATAGCCTTTAATAATACATTATAAGAGGCTAAGATTTATACATATAATACTACTAATAGATTAAAATTAGTAATATTATAATAAGGTTTAATAACATAAAAAAAAAAAACTGCAATATAAGACTACTAATCCTCTAAAATTCTACCTGTATTCATATTAGCTTTAATACGAATAATCTGGTCTAATCCTTCTTCAGTATAGTGAGCTTTATTGCTAATTAATTCTGCTAAAGAGCAGAAGTCTTTAAAGTCTAAAGCTTTTATTCCTAAGATAGGATATTTAATAAAGAAAGGAATCACTCTTTCAGTTAAGTCGGACCTTTTAGATACTCTGTACACTACTGCGTTTAAAGAATGTTTATAAATATTACCACATTCTAAATATTCAGCAATGCAAGCTATTAGTTGTTTATCACGAACATGTTGATTGATTTGGAAGATCAATTCAATAAAAGCTTTTGAGTTTTCTTTAGGGTTTCTAACTTTAACTCCAAATGATCCCTCTCCGCTAGTAAATCCAGCCAGCCATTGAGGATTATATATTGAGATGTTATTTCTCTCAGGTCTCATGGCAGGTATGATATCAGGAAAAGCTTCTTTTAATACTTCAGATAAACCATTGTTTATAGATGTCTTAATTGCTATAATTTTACGTAAACCTTCAGGTGTTAAATGTTCTTTGTTAATTAGCAATAGGTAAGCTTGTTTAAATAAAGAATAATCTCCAAATTTTTGTGTGCGAAGCCTTCAATGGATATTTATCAAAGTGATCTATAACTACTTGTAAATCTTTAATAGAGAATACTCTGTATTGTATTGAAGCTGTACCTTGTGTATAAATCTCACCAACACCAAGATAATTTTTAATAGCTTCCAATATAAAGAAATCTTTTTTATGTAGACTTATTTGGAATCTTGGTTTGATTACTCAACCTGATTTAACATTATCGCTTTTTGTTATACTTAGAACAAATGAACTTTCTGCGTCAGCAAAACCAGTTAAGAAATTAGGATCTAGAATTAAATTAGTATTGCCCCCTCTACTATCATTAATAGATGATGTAGAATAATTTTTTTTATTATTAACTAATAGAGTAGTAAGGATTTTGTTCTGATAATTTCTTTCGAAACCCATTAGAGTACACTTTAACATTATATTACGAGATATAATGCAACTACCATCTACTCTTTGCTCTTTTACAAATATATTAGAACTTATATTTGATTTAGATCCGCGATTGTCCATTTTTCTTTCGATCATCTCTTGACTTGTTACTATACCTGAGTAATTACTTCAGCCACCAATATATTTTCATATATGGCTTAGTACCAAGAGCTTTAGGAGGTTCCCGGAGTTTGGTAATTTAATCCCCATTAATGATTTCCCAGATCATTTTGGAAGAGGAGTAGCACTATCTTGGAAATATATACCTCAAGCAACAGGTGCATCCATATATATAAATGAATTTAATAAATTTTTCATTAAAAAATTATAATATAAAATTTCTAATTATAAATAGAATTGTTTTTATTATTGTTAGTGTATACTAACGTCCCACCCACCCAAACCCTTATATAAATACATAAATTTATATATAATTATTATATATTTTGTAATAAAAAGTATTTTTAAATTTAAAGAATTTAATTAAGCAACATATAATAATAGTAAAGACATCATTAAAGCGAATACAATATATGATTGCCTACTATTCTAACCTCTATTTATGTAAATAATATATCTATTTATATACGGTTTATTTATACTTTTATCAAGTTGAGATGCTTCTCTTCTTAAAAAGGTTTTAATATCAGAGTTTAATAATTTTACTGCTTCTCTAACACTACTATGTAGTAGTTGTTTTAGTCTCAAGATCAATTATTTAAACTTCTAATCCTTTAACTGAAGTGTAATTTCTATTACTAGCAATAATTCTGAATTTATCAATAGTCTCAGCTGTATATTTTTTATTATAGAAAGCGTTATTTATACCTCTACGATTTTTACTCATAAGATCTCTAACTTCATCGGTATGCTTTCTACCGGTAGCTAATACTCTCATTATCTCTATAGCTTCAGGACTATGTTTATAACCTTTAGTACTACCAGCTATAGGATTAGTATTATATTCTGACTTGATAAGATCTATTCATTTCTGTTCACACATAATAACATTTTCAGAGTCACTGTACTCCAATATATGTAAGTTAAAATTATTCATAGAATATTTATTTAACGATCTTACTATGTATAAATTGTTTTTAGATTCTAAGTATCAAGGTTGATAGTAATCACTTATTCTTAAATATAAGGGATCACCGCTACCAACATACATTTTGTTATTAATCTTATTTTATCAGTCATATACTCCTATTTTCCCATTATTATCTATACGTATTTGTTCTCTTTGGTTTACAGGATCATAATAAGATTTTTCTGCAAAGCAGCCATTCGGCAATCTAGATTCTGTATTAACGTTTGTAGATAGGGGTCTAATAAATCTATTTTTACATAAAAGAAATATTTTTAACATTTTATAAATTTTAATAAATGTCATATACATTATAAATTTTAAGAGATTTCTCTCTTATTTAGACTATGTCTTATATCTTATAATATAAGATATGAGGGCACTCATGGTAGAATTATTGTTAATACATTCCTCATCTACTAGTCGTTGAACGTTTTTAATATATCAAAGTGTATAATATTAAACTTCGCTGCAAATTAACATAGTTAATATGTGCTCTTTGCAATTCACCCTCTTTATACTGCGCTATTCGCTTAACGCAGTAGCTTCTGAGAAGGCAAAACCTAAGATAGAATATGAGAATAATTGGTTTTTTAATGAAGGGTTTCTAGCAACTCCTAATATTAAACATCCAAATACTACTCCTATTCCAACTCCAGCACCTAATACACCTACTGTAGCTAACCCTGCTCCTATAATTTTTGATGATTGTAACATAATTTTTTTATAAAATGTTAAAAATAAAATCTCGTAAATTGTTGTATTTTTTAATATTAGAAATGTAAATTTCACAAAATAAATAGAAAATTCATATCCCTAGCCAGCTAGGTATAGCGAAGCAGCCTTTTAATAAGATTACATAATTTTTTTTTTGTTTTTGGTTTTTGGTTTTTTTTAAGACAGTTAGCCTTATTTATTTTCAATAAATGTATTTATAAATTTTTTTGATTTATAGAAATAATCGTAAGATTGTCTGCTATCTATTTTTAAAGCATTTTTACCTAATTCAAATACAAATCCTGCTGTTATTATACCTATAAAGATAAGTACAACTATTAAACCGGAAATTCCATTTTCATAACTACTTAGACCATAAGGATATATAACTAATATTTCTAAGTCTAATAATAGGTAAACTAAAGCAGCTTCCCTCCCCTTTCGCTTTCTTTCTCCATTATTACATATTTTGGCAAAGGTAAAAGTATAAATTATTCTTCTTTCTCAACATATTTAATTTTAAAAACACCTTTATATAGAGAACCATTTTTAATGTTACTTGAAAGAGTTCCAGGTTGATATTTACTATATTTAGGATCTAAAGCTTGTAAATATCTAGCAGTTTCATTAAGAGAATTCAATACTAAACCCTCACCAGTCTCCATATTTGTCAATTCAACCTTTTTAGATAGCTTTTCGTGCGCAGCTTTTCTAATCTTACTTATATTTACACTAAGCACTTTTTTTCAGTCTTTACGTATTTCATCTACATAGTTAATTAATTCCTCAGGACTCATAGTTTCTATAGTGAAATCAGATTCATTTAACGACACTGAAGAAAGAATAAAACGATCTAGATACAACTTATTTTCTTTTAAAATACGGCTAAGGTTTCTTAAATCTAAACCTATGCTTTTTACTAACCCTGAACGACTGTTAGCGATAAAAAGAAGTTTATTAGTTTTACTATCGTACATATATGTAGCTCTATAATTTTTTATTAAACTAGGTAACATTGACCCAGGGCTACGTTTAAGTCCAGCAGGTGAAGCCGCAACTTTTAAAACATTGTACTCAGGGTTAAACTCTAAAATAAACATTTGTTCTAAGGCTAAAGAGAAATTTTTTAGCACACTTTTTTCTGTGCTACGCAAGGAAGTTTCCTGAAACTCTTCTACATAGCTATCTCTAGATTTAACTTCAGTTAGAGCTAAGTCTAATAATTCCTGAGGGATTATATATAAATCTAAATAGAAATTTTCTAATCCTACGTCTTTTATTGCCAAATCTACTACTCTATTTCCTAGATTAGGTCCTAAGTAACCAGTAGTTAATCTATTAGCTAAAGAAATTGAAGAACCTACATAGCTAAAACCGTTTAGTTTATTCGTAAACACGTAAACTCCTCCTTTACCTATTTCACCGTTACGAACATAATTTCCCACATGTTCTGTTAAAAGGTTGGACATTTGTAAAGGCAGTTCTAATCTAACTGGTGAGATTTTTTTTAATAGATTAAATACTTTCGGACTTAATTCAAAGTTAGGAATATGACGAGTCAATATTGAGCAAATTAAATCTAGATTTATGTTAGGTCTGGCTAATTCTTGAGTAGGATACTTTTTCAAAAAGCTATTAACTAAAATGAAAGGGTTATCTTGGTCGGAAATATTATGGGAATTAACTTTACTTCAAAATTGGCCTTTTTTTACTAGAGTAGAATATGCTCTTTTCGAATTTTTCATATATACAAACGTAGTTCTAGACTTTCTTTGTTGAATAGTGGCTAAGTAAGCTTTGTTTATAAAGTATACAATTCTTTTTGTATTTAACAATAAACCTCCGAGTAAAACTAGACCTATAGTTACTACTGCTAAAGAGAAAATATCAGAATTTAATACAAATAATAATATTAATACCGCAATTCTATATAATAGAATTGATATGTCACGTTTTAGTTCGACGGTGTTGGAAATTAAAAGTGATAATAAAATAGTTCTTATCATTGTTTTTTTTAATTATTTTGTTGTTGAAAGGTCAACTGCTTAAGGAAAGAATCGAACTCTCATTTTTAATTTAAGAAATTAACGTTATTACCTTTAAACTACTTAAGCTTTTTAACATTATGTTAAAGATATAATGTTAAAAATAAAGAATAAATACCTATTTAAATAAGGTCTTTAAGATTTCATATAATTGTTTATAGTATAACGAGGGATATTTAACTCTCTGGCTTGCTCCCTGACCCCGTAAAAGGTATGGGTGCTTTCACTATAGATAGATAAGTTTTGTTTCATTAGTTGTAAGATCAAGTACTTCTATTTCTATTTTTGAACTTCAACCATTTCACTTCACTTCTCTACTAATAGATCTACCCTTTTTGAAAACGTCTACCCTTCAGATAATACTATTTATTTTCAATAAATGTATTTACAAATTTTTTTGATTTATAAAAATAATCGTAAGATTGTCTGCTATCTATTTTTAAAGCATTTTTACCTAATTCAAATACGAATCCTACAGTTATAATTAATATGAAAATTAATAATACAACTAACCCATAAACTTCATTACTATAAATACTCATAGCATAAGGGTAAATTAGTAAGATTTCTAAATCAAAAAGAAGATATACAAGAGCAAAAATAAAGAATTTTACACCGAATTGAGTTCTATTTTGTCCAAGGAAACTATGAAAACCACATTCAAATATACTATACTTTTCTTGATACGTTTGAGTCAAATTTCTCATACCTATAAATTAACACCCAGATTTAGATTAAACTATTGTTTTCTATTTGTATTCATTTTATTACGGATTTTTTTTATTTCATCTAAACCTTCTTTGGTTAAATGTTTTTTATTTCCCATTAATGTTACAACTTTACTAAAATCTGAAAAATCTAAACTTTTATTACCATGTAAAGAATATTTAACGTAAAATGGAATAATAATATCTCTTATGCTAGAAAAATCAGATACTTTAAAATCAATTGTTCCTCTATCATCTAAACTTGTAAAACCACATCCTAAATATTCAATTAAGCTTTTGATTAAAAACTCGTCTCTAAGACTTTGAGTTAAAATAAAACTTAATTTCACTGCTTCACCGAATTTAGATGTTTTAGATTTAAATATTACAACACTAAAGCAACCTTCGGCATCAGTAAATCCTGCTAATCAAAAAGGATCTATATTTTTAGATAATGGAGTTTCAGGTCTTAATACAGGAATAATGTCAGGAAAAGCAATTCTTAATTCATCATTTAAACCATTATTCATAACAGCCTTTAAAGCAACAAGCTCTGATAATCCATCTTTTGTAAGATGACTTTTGCTTTTAATTAAATTATAAGCTAACTTAAATAACATATAATCTGCTTGTTTTTTAGTTTTTAAAGGATATTTATCAAAATGGTTAATTATAATATCTAAACCTTTTAAAGATTCAACACGATATTGTGAAGCATCTTTACCTGTAAGGAAAACATTACCAGTATTAAAAAAGTTTTTAATACTATTTAATAATATTAAGTCTTTTTTATGTAAGCTTATTACAAATCTACATGCTACACGTCAACCTAATTTGTATTTATTATCTTTTATTATTGTTAATATAAAAGAACCTTCACCGTCTGTAAATCCAGTAACGTATGAAGGATCTAGTTTAGATTCTAGCATAGAGAAATTTCTTGTGAAATTTATAGGGTTAGAAGGGATTTTGACCTGATAACTTCTTTCGAAGCCCACTAGAGTACACTTTAACATTGAATTATTTTTTTTATTTAAATATCCAATGTAACTGCCGTCTACTCGTTGCTCTTTTACAAATAAAGTGTTACCTTTATCTGACTTAGATCCGCGATAACCTATTAAACTTTCGTATATATTCTGACTTGTTACCATACCTGAGTAATTAGTTCAGCCACTCATATATTTTCATATATGGCTTGGTACCAGAATCTTTAAGGCGTTCCCGGAGTTTGGCAGTTTTTCCCAAATTATTGATTTCCCTAATCAATTATTAGGATTGTGAGGAGCTAATATAAAATTAAGAAGTAAAAAAACTAAAGCTAAAACAGAAACGAAAATAAAAAGTAATGTTACACTACTCATTTAACCATTAAATAAGATTTGTACCAATATGGTCAATTATGTTAATTATTAATAAAAAACTATTAATGTTTCAATATATTTCTATATTGTTCAGACTATGTCTTTACTACTTTAAGATTTAAAGCTCGCTGTATTTAGAGACTAAGCTCTTTTATCTAAATGAAAGTCGAGGGTTCATTAAAGTAGCATTGGATGTTTTATACCTATGATATTTTGTACTTTACTTCGTAGTAAAAGCCAAGCTCATTATGGTAATTTAGTCGTTGAACGTTTTTAATATCTAAAAAGGTAGAATATTAAACTTCGCTGCAAATTTTCTAGCAGGTGGTAATGCTGCTAAACCTCTTTGCAATTTATCCAATTTTCAATGAATAATACATAAATTTTTATTATGTATAATCTAAAGGGGCAATGTATATACTATAAGCTTATACATTATATAAGAGTTAAATACTAAACTCTATAAGAGTTCATATTTTCTTTTATTTTACGAATTTCCTTTTGTCCTTCCGATGTTAAATGATTTTTTGATTCTATAATTTTAGCAACTCCTGATCAATCATTAAAATCTTTATATTTAACACCTTGAATTTTATATTCATTAAAAAAAGGTATTATTATAGAATTTATATCATTAAATTTTCTAACAGTAAACGTAACGGCTTTCTGATCTTTATTATGATAATGACAATATCCGCAATCAAAAAAACTAACAAAAGATTTCAATAATTCCATATCTTTATGGTGCTGAGCTACTCTAAAGCTCAGTGATATAGAATCATCCCCTAATATTGAGAAAGATCCTTCTCCTGAGATAAACCCAGCCATCCATTCAGGATGAGGAACTTCCATGTTTTCAATTAAAGGTCTTTCTATTGGTTTAAAATTAGGAAAATCATTTTTAACAGCTAAAGGTAAACCTAGATTCATAGAAGCACATATGTTAACAATTTCATCTAAACCGGCTAAATGTTCTTTATTATTTAATTTATTAACAATAAGTTTAAATAATTCAAAATCAGCTCTTTTTTGTGTTATTAAAAAGTACTTATCAAAATGTGATATTATTGCTAGCACTTCTTTTAAAGATCTTACTTTATATACACATTCTTTACTAGAAGTATTAATTGAACCTATTTCATTAAAATATGTTTTTATGCTCTCTAATAAGGATAAATCTCTTATATCTAGTTTAATTTGAAATGTTGGTCTAACTCTTCATTTATCGTTAGTTTTTTCTAAATGTATCATAAAAGATCCTTCAGCATCCGTAAATCCTGTTATAAATCAAGGATTTATATGTTTATTGTTGTTTTCGGTATTTGTCGTATAATTACGAAGGAATAATAAGGAATTCCCTCTTATGTTATTAATGTATTTATTGCATGAAGCTTTGTATATACTTGGTTTTCTGGTACCCATGCTTAGCCATTCTTTATTCATAAATATAAATAATAAAATTATAAGTGTTATATTAGATATAACAAAAGCAAAAGGGCTTGATATAACTATATTATTATATTTAAAGTTTACGTTTTTGATAACTGTTTTATTTTTATTTAACACATTACCTTTTAATATTAAATTTTCTAATAAAGTGTTAACTTTATAATCAGGTAAACTGAAGAATATTTCTTTTATTATACCTAAATAGTAAACTCCACCAATAACACTAGTTAATATAGCTATTAAAGATAAGAACACAAGACCTTTATCTAAAGCAGCACTTAATACCATCTGTTTTCCGAAGAATCCTATTAAAGGAGGTATACCTGCAAATGAGAATATAGTAATAGCTAAACTTAAGGCTAATAAAGGATTTATATGGAAATAACCTTTCAATTGATTTACTAATTGAACAGGAGAATTATTTTTATCCATTAATTCTTCGTGTTCTTTGTTTTCGCTTGTATAACAATATAATGAGAAACCTATAGCTATTAATATCATAAAGGCATTTAGATTACTTATAATATATTGAGTTAAGTAAAATATAAGTGCTTGAGTAGATTCGATACTTGAGATACCTAAAGCTAAAAGCATAAACCCTACGTGAGAGATAGTACTGTAAGCAAATAATCTTTTTATTCTAAATTGAGTTAAACCTACTACTGTTCCTATTATTAATGAGAATAAAGAACTCAGTAATATTATAAATGTTCAGCTCATTTCAGAAAAGCTATTGTTTGTGTAGTATACTATTTGTAATAATAAAATAAATATAGAAATTTTCGCTATAAGAGCTACAAAAGTAGTTACTATAGTAGGTATAGCATCGTAAACATCAGGTGATCAGAAATGGAAAGGTGCTGCACTTACTTTAAATAAGAATCCTATAGTAAATATTACTAAAGAAAGATTAATGTAATAAGGTTTGTATCATAAATCTGAAGAACTTATATCACTTATGCTAGTTATAATATATAAACCATCTAAACTAGTACTACCTGTGTTAGCGTATATTAAACCAGTTCCTAGTAAAATGAAACAAGAACTTAATCCTCCTAATAAGAAGTACATCAATCCACCTGTTGTAGATAATTCTGAATTTCTATATATAGTACTTAATATGTATAGGCCATAACTTTGCAATTCTATAGCAAGGAAAATAGAAACTAAATCATTAGTTGACATTAAGAATATAGCACCTGTAATTATAAATAATAAAATTAAAGGATATTCTATAATTTTAAAATGTTCCCCCATTTTATTTATAATTTTAGTATTATAATATACAAATTTATATAATACTAAATCTTTTAAAGATGAATATTCTGATACTCACACTTTTCTAGGATAGAAGCTAGTTAATGTTAATATTAATATACTTACTATAAATAAGAAAATATGGAATATTTGTGTAAGGTTTGTAATTAACAATAAACCTCCATGTAGACCTATACCTTTAGTTACTACAGTTAAAGAGGATATATCATTTAAAATACAATAAATTAATATTAATATCGCAATTCTATTATATAGAATTGATATATCACGTCTTACATTGACGGCGTTAGAAAGTAAAAGAGATAAAATAGATATTATTATCATTTGATCAATTATATTATATTATGTGTTGTTGATATATTTCAACAGCCTGAGGAGGGAATCGAACTCTCATCTTTAATGTATGAAATTAAGGTTTTAACCGTTAAACTACTTAGGCTTTTAAGGGAGGATACCCTGACTCGAACAGGGAACTTACTGTGCCACATACAGTCGCTCTACCGATTGAACTATATCTTCCTTTTACTATTTCGTGTTTGAAACACGAAATAGTAAATACATAAAATTTATGCTGGAGTGATTCGAACACTCAATAGTAAATACCAAAAATTTATGACTTACCTGATTAGTCAACAGCATATTTTATATTCATGTTAAATTAATAATATTTTTACTATAAAGTAGAATTAAAATTTTATTCTTATTAGCTTAATAATTAAATATTTATTTTTTAATAATATATTTTATTCATACAATATTCTAAGCCCGGGTGACTAACATTTAAGTATCTGGCTGCAGCACGGACAGATTTAAATGTACTTATGTTATTATTTTCTTTATTAATAACTATAATTCTATTTCCTCTTAATTATTTAGCTAATCTTAATTTAGCTAAAGCTTCTGGACTAGGCTTATAGTTTTTTAATTTGGCTATAGTTTCTCCTCCGCAGGGATATCCCTGCGGGATAAGGTAAACACCAGGTTTATTATTATTATCTTGAGAAATTTCATGTCTATTTTTATAAGGATTAAGATAACTTACAATAGGTATTGTAGTTTCAATATTATTATTTTGATTGTGATTATTATTTGTTGAATAATATCTGTGTTTATTGACATTAATAGCTACTAAGCATTGTTTAATATCAAAGTTTGTTATGTTTAGTGTAAATTTCATGGTTCTTTTGTGTATATAAATGCCTTTTGTTCACTCGCCACTATCCACGCAGTCCTTCAGGGCTTTGCGTTTAAATATCCTTACCTATGTAGACATAGGACCATGTATCCTACATAAGAATAACTATCACGTTACGTATTTAATAACAGTCATATTTTTAACGTGACAGGTCACTTTACTAACTCGCAAAACAGTTACCTATGTTTACTTTACTTACTCCCCAAGCTACAATGAGGTTCACCCAGTTTTCATCACATCTCCATATGCACTTTTTTTGTTTGTTATGTAAAGCCGCTTGCTTAACAAACCTAATAGGTTAAGTATCTTGCTTATTACTACATCCTCCAACATATATTTAAGGTAAACCCGACTTGAACGGGTAAGATATTACTATCCAATAGACCTAAACTATTTATGTCTGCCAATTCCATCATTACCCTTCATATCAACATAAAATCTAAATATAATATAGTATAGCTATATAGTTATACTGAAATAATAGCAATAATAAATATCTCTATTTTCTATAGTAGGACTTGTAGGATTCGAACCTACATTTTAATGATTAAAAGTCATACGCATTCACCATTATACTAAAGCCCCTGCCCGTGGTAAGACTTGAACTTACAACTTAGTCGTTCAAATCTCTTAATTAGATATACTATAATTATTTAGACCACTTTTTATTTAAATATTTTTTTTGCCCACGGTAAGACTTGAACTTACAACAAAAATAGCTTCAATATTTCACTCTACCAATTGAGTTACATGAGCTTATGTTAGATACTAGGTATCTTTCTTTTATTAATTTATTTAATTTTTTATATCTAACTAATGTAGATAATCCTACATTTAAAAATTCGGCGGCTTCTTTATTACCTAAAAATACTGTCTCCTCATTTAATACTGTGTCTAGAACTTTCACTTGAATAGATCTATTCATTGACATTTTTAACAGGCTTTCAGGAGAATGATTTTTACCATAAAAAGAAGTTTCTTCACCTTTACGTAATACAGCTATTTCCCTCATCTTTAATTTAGCCTCTTCTGTATGTTTACGTCCCAGAGACTTTAACCCTATACATGATTTGGGAATTTCAGTATGTTTAGCCCCTTCGTCTCCCTCCGGGAGTAGAGAATAAGCTATTTTTAATATATTATACTCAGGTTCCAATAAATCAATATAATATTGCTCTCTTTCTATTAAGGTACTTATATCACAATATTCTAGAATATCTATACTAAAATTTCCATAGCCGTATTTTAGTATGGCACTGTAAATAGCACTAGATCCTTCTGCTAGTTTACGCTGAACAGAATTTGTGGAATAATAAATGCTAAATCTACCTCTAATTGATTTAGCTGAACCTATATAACTTTTATTTGTAATTAAATTATTTCAACGGTATATACCTGATTTATTATTATTATCCTTATAAAGAATAAACTTGTCCCTTTCTGCATTAGAATATGTTTTTATGGGAACTATGTTATTATTCATTGTGTTTTTCATTGTTTAAAGTTTAAAAAGTTATGCCCTTGTTCACTCTTTCGAATTTATGAGCCATGGTGTTAAAAACCATTACGAAGCTCTCTTTATAAATTATAGATTGCAGTCCTTTGGGTCTTCATTTAATCCTTAATTTGGTATAATAGAGTTATCTGACCTTCATTAATTATGGATTTAAATTGAACTATTTTAGTTCACTATAAGATCTAACTTCAACGTTCTGCTCGACCAATTGAGCTTCACGAGCTTATTTGGAGATATCAGGATCCGACCCCGAATTAACGATATGCAAAATCGCAGTTTTACCAATTAAACTATATCCCCTTATATATTTACCTAAGGAATGACTCAAACACCCTTGCATGCATGCCGAATGCGTAAAGATTACCTTAGGAAAGTTATATATATTTAGCTGAGACTCTTTCTTCCTTAACAGGGAGATTGCCTCATAATTCTTATACTAATTTCTTAGTTATAATAGTAGCAATTACAGTTTCTTCATTTATTTAAATTATCCGAAGAAGGACTTGAACCTTCAAGACCAGAAGTCTACAAAGCTTAAGTTTGTTGTGTTTGCCAATTTCACCATTCGGACTGATCATTGTCTATCTATTCCAACTTTCAGATAATTTAGGGCTAAAGTGACTTGAACACTTATCCCAGCAAACTCGTTGCTTTACCTGTAAACAAGAAGAAAAGGATCAGATTTTAAGGCTGAAGTGACTCGAACACTTGATAGCACTGTTATGAGCAGCGCACTTTACCAACTAAGTTACAGCCTCTTTATTTATATTTAGAATATATAAATAAGATATTAAATTAAGTTAAGATTTCCTGCTGATGCAAAAAATTCGTGCAAAACAAGCAATCGTTTTTTGTTTTCTTTACTATCATGTCTATCATTTTAATGATTTTTACTGTTATGAGCAGCATGCTTTACCGATTAAGCTATAACCCTTTGTACAAAACAATAGTTACACTATTTATGTAACGGTGTTTTTTTTTGCGAAGCAGCGAAGCAGCGAAGCAGCGAAGCAGCGAAGCAGCGAAGCACCCTTCTTAAAAGATCTTTAATGAACTATCTATATATGATTGTTAAATCATATAATAACACAAATATTTATTTAATATATTTTTATTAAATTAAACACGCGGATACAGGACTTGCACCTATATCTTTCGGGCATGAGCCGAATATGTTTCTATTACACTAACCCGCTTAGACTAGGCAGGATTCGAACCTGCGATGGTAGCATTGAAAGAGCTATGTCGTAACCACTTGACTACTAATCCTAATTAGCTCACTGCAAGTATCGCACTACAAGTGAGAGCTAATATTAATTCGCGTAAATACGGTATTCTAATTTTATTCTACAAATTTAAGATAAACTAATTTACCATTAAATAAAAAACGAGTATTTTTTTGTAGTCTGAGGAAGTTCACCTAAAAATTTGGCACTTTCAGCTATAGAAGTAAATGTATGCATAATATCTTCACTAGTTGCATCTAATAATTGAACCATTTTGGAAGTAGGTGAACCTTTAAATCTATTTAAAGATTTTAGAAAAATTCTACCGTCCTTAATTTCGTAATTTGAAGGTTCACTTAATAGTTTAGCAATATCCACTTGAATAAGATCTCTATCAACTTTTGGTACCTTTGAAGTAGATAAACGATTGTTGTTCATTTGACTTAAAATACGCTTTATTAAAGCTTCACCCTCTTGAAGGTAATTAAGCCCTTTTTTATAAAGATAAAATATAGCCTTTCAATCATCATAATCTAAAAACTTCTTACTCTGTCATGTAAGAGAATCAAAGAAAGGTATTAAAACAAATTCTATATAACTCCTACTTGCTTGCTTGCTTGCATGCATGCCTGCACGAACAATTAAATTTTAAATTCCTCTAGAATCAGAATTAATCTTAACTCAGCTCTCGTTATCTGTCGCACTGTTCAGCTGCTCTAATGGAACTAAGTTATACAAGAATTATCGGATCGCCAACATTAAAGTTTCATTTCCCTTTTGACTAATACTAAAGACTAGGCTTTTATTTGAGGCACTAAAATAAAATGAACCCTCACCTTCGACAAACCCAAGCAATCAATAATTGCTAATATTACAGTGATTTGATGGCATAGTAAAATCTGTTCTTTGTTTGTTCATACTCTCTTTAAGAGATTTTATCTCAGGTTTTAACTCTTTACGAGCTTCTTGGCTATTATTTTCTACAAAAAGCAGGAAAGCTCGTTCAAAAGCTATGAAATTAAGATGTTTGGTTGTGTTTAAATTGAATTTGTTAAAAATTGCCAAAATAATTTCAATTTCACGTTGTGCACTAACCTCGTTAGCAACTTCTGATCTTTTGGTATTAAAATTTGGAATTGTACTAAACAATAACCCTCCATGTAGACCTAACGCTTTAGTTACTACAGTTAAAGAGGAAAAATCATTTAAAATACAATAAAATAGCCCAGTGGGAGATTCGCACTCCCGTCAATTGGTTACAAAACAATTGCATTAACTAACTATGCTAACCGAGCTTTAGTTCAAAATAAGACTGAAGTTGGTTATATAAACCAGATCTATTCACTCTTTTATGGACTAATAGTTTACTTATTTTTTTTAAACTAGAAGATTATGCCCTTCAATTGATTACAAAACAATTGCATTACTTTTATGCTAAGCGAGCGAATATCGATATATTTATAAATAGTTATTTATTAAATTAGTACTTTATTCTTGAAAATCTCTAGATTCTTACGGATAAAGCCTATAATTATTTCGTAATAGTCTATTACGCATATTTAAGAAATATCTTAAGATAAGCTTCGTGCCTATATGCTTTCAGCACTTATCCTTAACTAACTTAGCGTTCCTGCCGTGCTTATGCTATATATTTATCTTAGTGAAAGAAACATCCCTATGTATAAAAATACAGACATATATATAAAATTACATATATATTTAATATTTGGGCACATAAACAACAGGTAAACCATAGATTAGTAACCATCGTTTAACCTTTTTACAGTTAAACTCTTCTTGTTCCTTTCGTACAAAAGTTTGTTCTTATTTTATTCTAATTTCCCCTAGAAGATAGAAACCATACTGTCTCACGACGTATTTAACCCAGCTCATGTAACTTTTTAATCGACGAACAGTCGCACCCTACATAGTTCCTGCATCCATGAGGATAAGTTAAGCCGACATCGAGGTGCCAAACCGCGCACTCATTTTGTACACTCTTGCGCAAATTAGCCTGTTCTATATGTTATCATATTTTACTATTTCCATTTCTTTCAAAATGGTTCAGACTATGTCTTCATTTTTATTTTACACATATTTTAGATTTTCCTTAATATTTATTTACCGCTTATTCAACCTTTAACTGCAAAAGCACCTATACGACGCTTTGATCTAGATAATGAATAAGTTACATTAGATTTAGAGTTTCCTCTAAATAATACTGAACTTAAACGTTTGAAAGAAGAATCTACATTTTTCAATCCACCTTTTCATTTTAATGAATAAATAGATCTATCCGCTCTATAACGTTTAGTCAATCTACCTTTAACTTCTAATCTTATACCTCCCATATTTTTATAACCTATAGAATTGTATATTAGATTATGAATTTTTTTATTATTATCTTTATTATTTGCTTTACCGTTATTATGGATTTCATTTAATAATTTATCTAAATTATTATTATTTAAATTAGATATTATATTTAAATCTTTATATTTATCTAAGAATAAATCAATATTTTTTTGTCCTTTTACTAAAGTTCTTTCTTTTATTGTATTTATTTTAGGTAAATATGCTCTATTTAATATACTAAACATACTTTTTATATAATTCATTTTCTTTTTTCTTAATTTTAATGCTAAAGCATTAGTAAAAAGATCTGTATTATAGGCAATAGATTTTAAGTTTATTATATTATATTCTATTTTCTTTCCTATTATTTTGTTTAAAATATTACTTAATATAGGTAAAAGTGTTAATTTATTAAATTTATATTGATTAAGAGAATACATTAGGTCATACTTTCTTAATAATTTTAAATGTGTTCTTCAATATTTACTAATAATTACACTTCAAATTTTTCTTAAATAAAGATGTTTTAATTTTATAAATTTATTTAAATATTCTAATTTATATCTTAAAAATCTTTTTTTAGTTATTTTATCTGATATAAAAACATATTCATCTTTATGTCTATTTAATATATCATATATTTTAGATATATTATTTTTATATAATAAGAAATAACGTTTTATTAAGTTTTGACTTATTTTTTTATTTATTTTTAAATATTTTCTTTTTAAAACTTTTTTTTCTCTATTTACTGTAAATAAAGTAATAATCGCTTTATTATTTGTATGTTTAATTTCCGCATTACTTACATATATTCTTCTTAAGAATGTACGTCTTCTTCTAAGTAATATAAATTTCTTAGATCCTACATATTTATGATCTTTAAAATATAAATTAAAATAACTTTGAATTATTTTATTAATATTTAAATCATTAATAGGTATATTTTTTAACATATTCTTGTTATAACAATAAATAATATTTTTCCATTCTTTAGAAAAAGCAGGTAAATATTTTGTTTTTCCTATGTCTCCTACTTTTTTTCTTAAAGCAATTGTTTTAGGATTATTTTTTAAATTGTTATTAAATATTTTCATATTAAGATTCTTTTTCATTATAATTTTATTATAATTAATTTATTTTATTTTTTTTTCTTTAAAATATGCTTAATAAAAATGTTGGGTGGTATTAAAGGATTATTGTTTACTGCATAGCACTCACCTTATAGTCGTTGAACGTTTTTATCTTATAGTATATGCTAAGATAAACTTCGCTTCAAGTTTACTATTATTAGTAATTCTTGAAATTTACCCAATATGTATTAATAATTTTATTTTTAAATAAAATATTAAAGGACAAACATCCCTAGCGTAGCTTTTCCAATAATCCAAGATCTTTCCTTGTTGCATCTTGTGATCCTATGCCCTGCTTACGCAACTGTAAGATTTGTCGATAATCAAACAGTAAGGCAAGATTTAGCCGTTGAGCTTTTTAGATATTAAACACATAACCATTATAAATAATAGCTAGAAAATATTAGAAATTTCATAATATTTTCAATTATCTCTAATTTCTATATAGTGAAAATCTTACCTAATCTTAAATATATATACATTAAATGCAAATATAAATAATTGTATATGATTAAAAATAGTTAAACTACTCAAAATAACAAACAAAATAATTATAAATTTTTAGACACTCCTGTTTACTCTTTACAGGGTCTGTGCCCCACATAAACTGTCCCCTAGCGATAGTTCCTTACCAAAGGGTACTTATTTATTTTTAAATAAATAAGTTGAATTAGGTTGATTTACTAAAATGAGCTATATAATAATTTAAAGAATATAATTAATAAATTTAATATAATTAATAATTAAATTAACTCCGTAAAGTCACATTAATAATAAACTACTCATAATCCTAAACCAATTCATTCATATGAAAAAAGAATAAAGGTTTCTCATTGTCATATTTGTCAATTACCTTATATTCTGAAAATCGTTTATCATACTCTATAATTAGTGACAGTAAAGCTGCATAGGGTCTTCTCGTCTAACTAGAGGTAAACTGTATCTGCACAGCTATTCCAATTTCACTGAGTCAATCATAGAGACAGCTGTTGTATCGTTACACCATTCATGCAAGACCGCATTTAACGGCCAAGGCATTTCGCTACCTTAGGACCCTCACGTTAAGGCCGCCTTTAACCGGGGTTTCCGTCTACATCAAATATTAGTATATTCAATTATATCTGTTAACCAGCCGGCACCGGGCAGATATCACACTTTATACTTAGATTTTTTATCTTTCAGCAAAGTGCTGTGTTTTAATTAAACAGTCGTACAACATTATTTCATGCTTCTTCCTCTTTACTTGATATTAACCAAGAATAATGAGCCCTCCTTATTCCGAAGTTACGGTAGTCAATTTGCCGAGTTCCTTTATGATTGTTAGCTCATTTACGCCTTCGTATTCTCTACTAGCTTACTTGTTTCAGATTCTAGGTACGGTTATTTTATTTGTTATTTTTAACAAATATATTACTATTTTTCCAGCACATTTTACACTAAAATGTTGTTTTTAGTAATAAAGATTCTCTCATCGTCTAAATCTTTAGATTATATAAACTTAGAGGCCGTTACTTAATTACATCCATAAGCTTTAGGCGGAAAATTTTCTTTTAGTTACTCATGTCACCATTCTCACTTGAGTTAAATTATTATAATTTTCTTTAAAAAATAAAACTCACACTTTAGCTCAACGTTCTGCTACCCCATTTAATTACAATAAATCTATTTATTATAATATGTTATGGACAAGGTTTCGGTATATTGTTTAGATCCGTTATATTTTCGATGCTTTTATAACTTAACAAGCGCTCTGTTACGAGGTCATAAAATTATGGCTGCTTCTAAGCCTATCTCCTTGTCGACTTAAATAAAAACCCTCTTAATTTCACTTAACTAATAATTTAGGAACCTTAACTCTTGTTCTGGGCTGTTTCCCTTTTGACATACAACCTTATCATTCTATGTCTGATGATTTAAGATATATCTTTGCCATTCCGAGTCTACATACTCACTGATAAAATCTTCACGATCCCCCAATTTGTACAAAATAAAACATTAATATGTCTTGTCTGAGATTAAATTCTGTACCTGCTAAGATATTTGCTTAAATTGCCTACTATTATAGGTTTCGCAGAAACAGTTACAACCTCTTCAACCTTCGTTTACTTATTTTCTTATTTTCATATTTACATTTTTAATTAATTAGATTAGGATATATTTCCTATAGCTATTGTTATCTATATAAAATAGATTAGTTATCCTTTTTTGATATAACATATATTTTTTTTAAACACTTATTTAAATCAAGTGCCTTTTTAACTGCTGTTCTACTTACACCTATATCTTTAGCTGCTTCAGTTAAATTTACATATTCAGTCTCTTGACCGGTATTTATATTTTTAACTACCACAGGAATACCTATAAGTGCTGTAGTAGCTCGAGAGTTTTTTAAACGTGTTTCTTCTGAAACTTTGTAACCCAATCTAGCTTTAATTCTATTATTTTTAACATTTTCATCTATTAAATGAAGAGTTTTCATACGTTCTATTGTATCTTCACGGTGTCTATAACCTAAAGAAGAACCTGCTTTTTTTAAAATATTATACTCAGGTTCAAGTAAATCAATATAATGTTGCTCTCTTGATATTGTTTCTTCTTTTTCACAATACTCAAGAATTTCCAAACTAAAGTTTAAATAACCATGTTTGATTAAAGCATTATGTATATGTGTTTTATATTTTAAAAGAATTCTTGACTGGTAATAGTCTAACATTCTCTCACTTAAATTTGTAGAACTACCTATGTAAGTTTTATTGTTTATATTATTAACTCACCTGTAGATACCAGCTTTATTTCTATTATCCTCTATAATTTTAGATTTATTAAGATCAGCATTAGGATATCTCATTATAGGATTCACATTGTTAGTAAAAACCTCTGAGTTACCAGAGTTTATATTTTTGTTCAATTTAGAACAAGTTGCAAATGATGCATATTTAATTAAATGTATAAAATTCATTTTTGTAGCTTTATTTTTTTTAATAATTTTAAAATGTCGACAACGTAGTGTTTGTCTCATCCCCAAACGTGGGTCATGATTAAATAACCAAGCTCACTTCTCGAATTGCTAGTGTCTCCACTAGGTTCGACCTAGCAAACAACTAGGTACGCTGATTGACATATCATCCTATAGTTTCTCTACCCTATTAACACAGTTCCGTAGGGGGCTAGCCTAGCCGGTTACTGTTAACCCTCCGAGAGGTAGTTGCCTGTCGGTATAAAGCCTTTGTAGGAGTCGACTTTAGTGAATAAAAGTTATAGTATTTATATATCAATCTCTAATTAATTTTTAATATGAATTTCAGAAAACCTATGATTAGGTTAAGCTGAGGTCCTTCTCCCTAAATAGCTATTTGCTATCCATTTAACAAATAATATGTAATTTATTTTTATTTATTTTTATTTATTTTTATTTATTTTTGTTTTCTGTAAGTATACGATTTTTTTCAATCTCGCAATTAGAATAAGTAGCTATAGGTTTAAAAGTTAAATTTAAATTATTATTATTATTATTCAACATAATTTTTTATGCGCAGCATGCGCAGCATGCGCAGCATGCGCAGCACTAATTAAAAATAAAATCTCGTAAATTGTTGTACTTTTTATTATGAAACCGTTACTATCTTAACAAGTTTTAAACATTAAAAATGTAAATTTTACAAAATAAATAGAAAATTCATATCCCTAGCAAACTAGGTATAACAAACCGGCCTTTCATGCACGCAGCAGAAAAAACCAACCAATCTTTTATAAATAATTTTTTATAAGACAGTTAGCCTTATATATTTTTCAATAAATGTACATTATTATTCTGCATCCTTTCGGACGAGGCTTGACTATATCTTAAGCTTGCGCCAACCTCCATTTAGTCGATGAACTGCATACCAATTATCTGGTACTTGGCTGCGGATTACCCATTTACTTACGTATATCAATTTCGATTTTACCATACCACGAGTCATTACCTGTGCCATAAGTTATGTTACCATACTTACTTGGTTGAAATTGCTTTAGGGCTTTCCCGCAATTTGAAGGTTTATAGCAGAAGGTTCACTTCTACTTACTGGCCTACATAGTTGCTTACACTATATTTTTACCAGCTATCCTAGTCAGTGTTGTCTTTCACTACACCTACCATAATTCTTCCGAGATTTTTGCTACAATCACCGGTTCGGACTTTTATAATCCTGATTATGGTAAAATCACCAGGCTTCGGGTCTAACTTTAGACACTATCTCGTTATTTTAACGTTCGGTTTAACTACGTACTATCTCGCATCTAACGTTAACTTGGTGACCCATTATGCAAAAGGTACGTTCTTTATTTTGAACTGCTTATAAAACTACTATTTTTATTTTTTTCCCTCATGGTACTTTTCACTATCGCTTATGTATTATATTTAGCCTTTGAGGAAGGTTCCCCATTATGTTTAAACAGTTTTGATACCGTTTTACTTATTAGGCTGCTCTACTTTCGCTCACGCTATTCATAGAATCTCTTTTGATTTATTTTCCTAAAGTTACTAAGATATTTCAATTCACTTCGTTTATTACAAAATTTCTCTTAGAGTTCATATAATTATAGGATAAGTATCCTATATGTATAAATAATTCTCTTTAATACATAGCTTAAATTCCATAATAGTTTCTTTATATACTTATATTTTTATAAGTAATAGTTATATATCATTTATTTTCTTTTTATTCTTAGAATAAAAACTATATTTCTAATAGTTCTAAAATTCGGATTATTATGATTCGAACATAACTGTTTCCCGCCCCAAACGAGATGCCTAACCTACCCGGCCCTAATCCGGGTTAAGTTTATTTTATATGCTATTATTAATAGATAGTCATTATAATTGTAACAAGAGTACTTGGGTTCGAACCAAGAATTTGAAGGTTGAAGCTTCCTATTTTACCAATTAAACTATACTCTTATATTATACAGAGAATATCCGATTCGAACGGATGTAGCTATTAAAAACCTAGTAAAACTCAAACTTACCGCCTTAAACCACTCGGCCAATTCTCTTTTTTTTTTGCTTGCTTGCTTGCATGCTTGCATGCACGCATGCATGCTTGCATGCGTGCAAGGAATTTTTTCATTGAATGTCCTTTGATTACATTTCTAATTCCTCAGCGAATCGAACGCTGATGATATTCTTATCAAGAATACACTTTACCTATTAAGTTAAGGAATCTTCTAAATACATATAGGTACTTACGCACTTATGAATGTAGACATATTACTAAATTATTATACATCTAAATAAAAGTTTACATTTATTAATCTTACTGTTATATAATATCCAGTTACAGTTTGACAAAATTTTGTAGAATAATTCTAATTATTTTAGTATATTTAATTAATTAGTGTCTTTATAAAAAGCTACAAGGTATAAATCGAACATAACACTATTTTTAATAATATGACTCCGAATTTTAGTACTAGTAGTATTTAATTGTTTAGCTGTCTCTTAAGGTAAATAGTCGTAGTCGTCTGTTTTTTAGTTTCGATATTATTAACTAAAACGGGCTTGCTATGACTTTTACTCATCAACTCCCGAGTAGCTAAGCTAACATCTTTCTCATGCATAGTTGCACTTATTTTAGCTTTCGTTTCTGTTCCCTAATCCCCACAGGTGAAGTAAGATCCTGTTATAATACACAAATTAGTCATATAGATGATTACGAAAAATTATATTCTAAACTATGTTTAATTTTTCAGTATGAAGATATATTTGATGAAATATCAGGAGATAGCAGTACAATGGAATTTACTGATAAGGGTTACCCTATAGGTGATATAATCTTTGATTATAGACCTATTAAGGATATAAATAATACTAAATATACTGATTTTATACCTAAACAATATGTAACTAATGATAATAAGATATATAAAGAAGATAAGGATATATCTAATTTTTTTTAATTCAAAGGGTTTTCTATACCTAATACTATGGACTTATCTATTTGACCTAATATTAAATTTACACCGGAATATACTTCAGCATATTCAAGTTTTCATCAAAAAGAAAAAGAGGTCAGTATAGATTTTATATTCATAATTTCTGATTATTCATACTATGTTATTGTAAAACATAAAGAAGAAGAATTATTTGCATTTTGTGATGAAACTATGAACAATAATAAAGATTTGAATACATTTAAAAGAACTATTTATTATAATAATACAGTTAAAATTTATTATATTAATAATTGAAACATTGATCTCCATTTAAAAGAAATGAATACTAAATTTATAACTTCAATAAATAAAGATATTATTAATTTAAATTCGTGCGTAGCTACTAAAATAATCAAACTAAAGTTATGGTGGCCGTATTTTAATAAACTGTTGTAAATTAAACTGTTTTTGGTACTAGTTAAAACAGAAGTTGCCAAATAACTTATTAAACGATTACCTCCGTCTAAGCCACTACCTACATAAACGTCACCTGTAACTTTGTTAAATCACATATAAATAATAGTTTTACCTTTGAAGTCTTTAATTATCTGATTTAGACAACAAAGCAACAAACGTAAACTCTTTTGTGTATAGTTAATATTATTAATTGAATTCATGGTTAATATAAAACACGACAGACATCATAAGAAGGTAAAATGTTAATAAAGATTATAGAATAACGTATATACCCGCCCAGGGGAAGATTCTATAGCACTCAGGATCTAACTGAGATCCGAAAGGTTTAACCTCTCTGGTTTAACATAATACTCTATTGAGGTACAATTATAATTGTATCTTTATATACTAATTTTCCCCTGACTCCTCCTCTCGCAATATAAACATTTTCACCTATCTAGTTATTAAGTTTACTTACTAGACAGGTTATTACATTGTTATCTAGCTATAATTATAGTAAAACTAACAAAGGTGTATCATAAATTGTGTTAGAGAACTTAAATATCATTCTTATTAAAAATGCACTTTACCTGTTGTTAAAGAATTTTGAGCAATAAAGGATTTGAACCTTTAACATTTTGTGTGTAAAACAAACGTTCTACCATTGAACTAATTCCTCTATTACGTTATGGTTTATAGTTATTATTATAGCTCCTACCATCAAAAGATTCAAATTTATAATACTATAGAATCTTTTATTAGTGCTATATAATCTTTTATTACTAATTGATAATTTAGTATTATTAATACTATAGAAATTATATTTAAGGCTTACCGCTATCTTGTTTAATAGTTATAATTATAGCACCAGTCATCGCTAATAGTAAAATAAAACTAGCAATGAATAATCACATATTATAAGAAGTATATAAAATATTTCCTATTGTAGAGATATGACTAGTCTCAGCCATATTTCCATCTCAACTATTACTTGTTACGAACATAACATTAGCTGTATTTATATCTAAATTTTTACTTATATGAGTAATTATATCATTATATTTACTTGTAGGTAAATAATATATTATATTACTTAATTTATTGTTATAACTATTTATAATAGCTATAGAATAAGGTAGTAATTGGAATAAAGCATAATTTAATAATATTGTTATAAATAATGCTAAAGGAATACTATTTCTATTATTACTTTGTAATTCGCTTGTTCTTATGTTAATTAACATTAAAATGAATAAAAATAATATAGAAACGGCCCCTATATAAACTATTAAGTAAGAAAAACCTATAAATGTTAATCCTGATAATATTAAATAAACAGAGATAGAAGCAAATAATCCTATTAATGACATAAGAGATGCAATAGGATTTTTGTTAACTATAACTGCTATTCCAAATAATAATGCTATTACACTTAATACATCTAAATACTCAACTGTATAACCATTAGATAAAATATCATAAACAGCAAATAATTGATTCATTTTTTTTTTTTATTAACCTAATAACAGGGAAAATGTAAAGAATATTGAATAATAAATATAGCTAATTAACGTTAAGCAATTCACGAATACGGATAGTCAGACTTGAACTGACACACGCCGAGTGGAAATCGGTAAGTCTACCATTAACCTATATCCGTTTTTATAGTCCAGAGGGCGGCTTCACCAAAGCGCCTCTTCATAAGACTATTTTTATTTAATTTTATTAAATATTAAGATCCTCAATAATACATAGATACATATAAGAATAATCAAACAACATCTACGAAATGTCAGTATAATATTCCACCTTCATATCCAAGATGATGATGATCTGTTAAATGGTATGCCATTATTCTTCATAATCCTACAGATAAGAAGATTGTACCTATAATAACATGGAAACCATGGAAACCAGTTCCAAAGAAGAAACATGTCCCAAATACACCGTCACTTATTGTGAATGAAGAAACGCTATATTCTATTCCTTGGAATAAAGTAAATATTAAAGCTAATATTACTGTAAAAATAGTACCATATAAAGCTCCGGATCTTTCACCTTTAATTAAAGAGTGGTGAGCATAAGTAATTGTAGCACCACTAGATAATAATATACGACTTTAATTAACAAAATAGCTAGGTATAACCTAAAACTATTAAAAGATTTTTACTCTTGTGCAGCGAGCAACTCCGCTATGTGTAGCATGGAGTATTCCTTCTCTTTTTACGATATCACATTCGTTATAAAGTTCGACTGTACATTCGGACAGACATTTCAGCCTAACCCCGGTGAACCAGTCTGTAGCGACATTTACAACTGCCGACGGTCTTTGATTAGGACATCGTTAACCGTTTTCACCTAATTTTTCTATATGTTCATGGAATAAATTCGGTTGTAACCTTCGTTTTATTCCTTTTTATCTATCTTTAATAGCTTGAGCACGAAATACTCCTATTCTTTTTATCTTATTACCTTTATATTCTACACTATCTTCTAATAGTTGTTTATCTAATTGTTTTTTTAAAGTATTAAATCCTATACCTAATTCTTTAGCAGATTCTGCTAAATTAGGCTTTATTAACTTTTCACTACCCCCTGGGTGAGAAGATTTAATAATTTCATAAATACTACTACTTGATCTAGTTTGGATTAATTTTTTTGTCTCTATATCTATCAGACGTCCATCATTTAGGTGTTCAATAGTAGCTTTAGCATTAATTATTTCATTTATTTCAGGTATACTTATAGGTTCTACTGTACCTAAATAAGTAGATAATCTATAATTACTCATAGTCAATGATAATTTTAGGATTAAATTTTTAATTTTTTCAACACGATAAGCCCCTATGTAAATAGCTTTACAAATAATTTTAAAATCATTAAAATCTAAACCTTTTTTAGAAATAAATTTACATTCATTAAAAAATGGTACAAAGTAATTATTTAAAAATTGTATGTTTTTTATTGTTAATGTAGCAAGAGGTTTACTATCATTAACTGCTTTACCATTACCTATCATAATAATAGAAGAACAATTTAATTTTTCGATTGAGTATGAATCCAATCCTAAATTATTTTCTAAATATTTTTTTATTCCTATTAAAAGAGGTAATTGACTTTCTGTTAATTTTATTGAAAATGCGGGTTCCATTGTATTTCTACTAAGACTAAATGAACCGTCCCCTTCTATAAATCCTAAAAGTCAACTTTTAGTTATAATAATTTCTGGTAATTTAAAATTAGTACGTTGAATATTCATACTATTTTTTATATCTAGTATTTGATTTGTTAATTCTTTAGATAATTCAGTTCTATTAATATATAAATTAAAAGCTTTTTTTAAGTCTATAAAATCTAATCTTTTACTAGAATTAAGTGTGTATACATCAAAAATAGATATTATTTTTAATATATCTTCTTTTTTTGTTACATTATAATAACAATTACTTTTATATGCATAAACACTACCAAATCCTAATTTATCTTTAATATAATTTAAAACATGTAAATCGTCTATGTGTAGACCTATTGAAAATTTAAAAGTAAAACCTGTAGGTAAAGTTAAAATTAGAAAATTTCCTTCAGCATCTGTAAACCCTAAAAATCAATTATAAAATTCTTTATCATTCTCATTACTAATTGTACTATAAGATTTATTTAATTGAGATTTTATTCCTTGTCATACCATAGGTGTAAGAATATGTGGTACTAGTAATAATAAAAATAGAACTAGATTTATAGATAAATTTAACATATAGAGTGGGATTCCTACCCACACAGCTACATTAGTATAAAAATCATTAATGGCACATATAACTGTATTTAATAAAGGTAATTCGAAAGGATTTATAGGCTCTATACCCATAGGCGGTCATTGAGCACCTAATTCAACTGTAGGTGTTAAAGCACTCGTTTTTGTTAATTTTAATTTTTAACATCTTTATATTAATACTAATTTTCTATTTTTATTCATTCTACCTTTTATTTTTTTTATTTCATCTAATCCTTCTCTAGTTAAGTGGGATTTATTTTCTATAAGTAAAGCCGCTTTTTTAAAATCTTCATAATTTTGAGATTTTATACCATGTAATTTAAATTCTTCAAATATTGGAATTATTTTATTACGAACATCTGCAAATTTTTCAACTATATACTCCCCACAATCAGGTTTAGGTACATATCTACCACAATTTAAAGTTGATATTAAACTTTCTAAAAGCTCTTTATCTTTACTATGTTGAGTTAAAATAAATCTTAATCATACAGTTTCCCCTAATTTAGATGCTGGGGATTTTTTTAATGCTATAAAGAAACATCCTTCTGCATCAGTGAAACCAGCTAACCAGTGTAAATCTTGTATTTTATTATTTGGGATTTCTGGTCTTAAAGCAGGTTCTAAGTTCGGAAAAGCTAATCTTAAAGCATCAGATAGTTCTCTGCTATTTAGTGTTGCTTTAATAGATACTATTCTATTTAAACCTTCTAGAGTAAGATGTTTTCCTTTTTTCATTAAATTTAAAACTTCTTTAAAAAGTAAATAATCGGATTGTTTACGAGTCAATAAAGGGTAATTATCAAAATGATTAATAATAAGATTTAAATCTTCTAGGCCAGATACTCTAAATTGGATAGATTCTGTAGCCAATTTTGTTATTTTTCCCACTCCAAAGAACAATTTAATTTGTTCTAATAAGGCAAGATCTTTTGCATGAAGACCTATCTGGAATGTAGCTTTTACTCTATAACCTGTTTTAAATTTAGGATCTGAACTAACCCCTATGAAAAAACACCCTTCTCCGTCAGTAAACCCTGAAACATAATGAGGGTTTAATGCTAAAGTTAAATAATTAAATGATGTAGCTTTACTAGAAAAAAAAGATCTCTGAGTATTATTTGAGCATAGAATGTGTTTTGATCTGCATCCTAAAGGAGCGGCAGATATAATAGTATTAACATTTTTTATATAATGTTTAAAAACCAAGTTTCCCTGGCACTTAGAGCACACCTTACAATATTTAGAAAATATTGAGGAACCGTCTGCTCGTTGCTCTTTTTCAGATATATGGCTATCTAATTTAGATCCGCGATTGCCCATTCCTTGGATTAAACCAAGAATCTCTAATGATGTTACTATACCCTCAATCATTAATGAGGCCACTATAAATCTTTCGATAAATAGCTTAGTTATTAGAGCTTTAGGGTGTCCCCGGAGTTTGGTTCCTATTCACAATTTGCTTTTTTTATGAAAGAATGCTCAGAATATAGCTAAGAAGAATAAAGCTTCAGATACTATAAATAATATAACCCCTAAATTTAATCCTTTTTGAACAGCCAGAGTGTGGTTACCAAGGTATGTCATAAATCCAAATATATCTCTATATTTGCTGGACTATATCTTAATTAATAGGTTTTTAACGTATTAATTTTTAACGTTTAGTCTCTGAAGATCCTAAGAGATATTTATCCGTCTCTTAGTTTCCTGCTGATTGTCCTTAAATAAGGGATTTCCAGCAATTGGTTAAATTTAATGAAGGCACATACATCTTATTATAATTTATTTATTCATTAAAGATTTTATTTTTAATCTTCCCTCTTCAGAAAGATGTTCTTTAGATATAATCATATTATAAACTATTTCCCATCTTTTAAAATCATTTAACTTATCACCTATTAAAGGATATCTATTAAAATAATCAATAATAAGTTTAAGGTCGCTTATCGCTGAAACAGTTAAAGATAATACCTCTGAATTAGTATTTGTATAACTCTTTAGATTCCAAGATAAAAATAAAGCTAAGTTTTCCATAAAAGGTCTCATGTCAGTAGATGTAGATTTGTCAAATGCACGTTGATCTAATCTAAATCTTAGGGAAATGCTTTCACTAACAGATCTTATACGAGTTTCTGATTTAGGTTTACTTTCTACATATTTAATACCAAAATGCCCATCTGCTTCTGTAAAACCAGTAAATCAAGCATTTGCTTGAAAATTAGAATTATCCAATAAACTCTTAGGAATATTTAAGGAATATTTAAGATTAATAAACTTTATTAAGTCATTAAATCTTTTGTTTTTTGGTGTTCTTAATTTTCCATGTATTAAATTTATAAATTGTATAATACCTTTTATATCTCCAATAATATAACGTACTACATTCTTACCTGAATTTTGGAAACGTCCTACATTTCCTAATTCTGATTGGATAAAAGCATACATACCTAAATTATCAATATGTGAAGTGAAGACTATTCTAGGATTTAACACTCTATTTAAAGTTGTAACACCTGAAGAAGGAAGAGACATACTACCATCTCCCTCTAAAAGACCTGCTAAATAATAACCTAAGTCATCTTTATGGTTCGTAAAAACTGCAGTATCATTTTGATTTTTATAATCACTCAAAGCTTTACTTATATCTTCGGCGGGGATTGCCTTTGCAATATTTAAATTATAATAAGAATTAATTTTTGACTTTAAAGTACCTTCAGAGATTATATCTCTGAATCATAAAGACATTGATGCTACTACTGTACCTAGGGCTATAAAGAATAATATATAGCTATTACTGAACAGATGCATAGATAATGCTCCATTTACTGTTAAAGTAAATAAAGATATACTTGTGTATAAAGGTCACGGAGAAGGTGACACTAAATGGAAAGGATGATCTTGAAAATTACTTCTAGTTAAAGTTGTCATTTATATTAATAAAAAAAAAGAATACAGCTTCATACATTTATTTAAAAGCCCCTAAGATGAATCGAACATCTATAAACGCTATTAACAGTAGCGCGCTTTACCATTAAGCTATAGAGGCAGTTCGGAAAAGAGGTGATTTGAACACCTAAATGTATAAAACATAGCACGTAGCAAGTGCCTTACCCTACCAAATGGAAGACTTTTCCTTTAACGAATTAGATCAGAATCGAACCAGAGTCGCTGAATTCGAAAATGACTAATCGTACGTTATTTTATTTTATTCTGCCTTTTTAAGAGTATAGAATTTATCTTTAAACTTAAATAGACTATTTTTATTAATTCTATTAGGAATAGTTTGTAAAGACACCTCTAAATATTTAGCACAATCTTTAAATGTATAAAATGTTTCAACTACTATTCCATTATCATCTATAAGCTGTATTACATTAGCTTCCGTTCTATTAATAAATCTGTTTTGTGAAATTATCCATGTGTTACCGTTTCTAATTTCTAAGTTAGAAGGTTTATTTAACATAAGGTTAATCTCTTGATATAAAAACTCTCTATCCACTATTACTACCCCGGAGCTAGATAATCTACGATTATTCATTTGGCTAATGATTAACTCTATTAGTCTTAAACCGTCATCTATATATTGGAACCCTTTATCTCTAAGCATCAAGATACTAGTTCAATCTTCAAAATCCTTTTTCTTCTTTGTTTGTCAATTCAAAGAACTAAGAAAAGGTATTAAAGCTTCTCTAATAAAATCATGACGATTAACTATTATTTGGCATAATTGTTTATTACCTAATTCCCCCTTACTAGTTACAAATCTCACTCTTAGATTAGCCTTATCAAATTGATTTAATTCAGGATCCTTTAATTGAAGTAAAAATACCTGTATAGCCTTCAATAACCCTGAGTCAACAAATGATTGACTAATATTAAAAATTAAGCTTAATTCTTTAGATTTAATGAAAAATGAACCATCGCCTTCTATAAAACCTAGTAATCAATAATTAGTAATTCTATATTCATGATTTGCTGGTAATTTATAATCAGTTCTTTTACTATTAACACCACTTTTAATCTCTTCAAGTTGTTTAACCAAATCTAGTGTTTTACTAGAGTTAATGTATAAATCGAAAGCCTTCTTGAAACTAAGGAAGTTTAGCAATTTAGTACTATTTAAAGTATATTTTTCAAAAATTGTTATTATTTTTTTTATATCTTCAATATTACTTACTCTAAATATACACGTATTTTTAAACTCGAATGCTTTACCAAATCCTAAAATATCTCTAATATAAACTAAAGTGTGAAAATCGTCAAGATGAAGTTGAATCTGAAAAAAGAATTGGTAAGAATTAGTGGGACCTTTCCGTCCAAAATAAAAGTTACCTTCACCATCTGTAAACCCACAGAATCATTCATAAAATTCAGGACGACTACGTAAAGATTGTTCTAATACAGTTATATCACTAATTATTAAATTGTTATTTATATTTTGACTATTAGTAGTATAATATCTATAAGCATTGCTATAATTAGCCCTGTGAGGGGATGCACCTAAACCTCCGTATCTATTAATTAAGGAATTTTTCAAGATATGCTCTATCATTGCTGGGACTGAAAAATTCATAAAGTACCCGATTTTCATTCCTAGGGTTGAAAACCTAACTTTCCCAATGTCTTTGTTAAATAATGTTTTTTTCATCGAATCAGGTGAGAATCGAACCCACATCTATTTCCGTGACAGGGAAATCCTTTACCTAATTAAGTTACTAATTCTAATAATACTAGGAAATATTACTTTTGAATAAATATATATTAAATTTACTTATTGTATAAAATAAGTTATTAGGAGACAAGAGATTCGAACTCTTAAAAGCAATAGCTATTGAGTTTACAGCTCAACCCTTCTTACCAATAAAGGAACCCTCCTTTATATAATATATAAATTAATATATTATATAATTTAATTATTGTTAATATTAATCAATCCATGTAACTTCCACCTAGGATCTGCAATAAGATAAAACGCACAAGGTATAATAATTTCTATTTGTGCTTGCTTGCATGCGTGCAAGAAAAATGCTCCTAGCTATACGGTTTTTTAATTAAATATTTACCTTTGTAAGGTTTAGTGTTTTTACCATTTAATTTATTCATCACAGTAGAATTACTAGCATTCAAAGCTAGAGCTGCACTTCTAGCTGAAAAGTATTCCGTAAATACTCTTGTAATTAAGTCTGTAACCATTACGGATTCAGTTTTTTGATACGAACCTCGTTCTAACCCGCTTTTTCATCAACCTGCTCCGAACTCGAATCGAAGGATTTACCATAGATCCTAGTAAATTAATATAGCCTTATCAGGTTTTTGATTTTTAAGAAAACAATATTTTTATTAAAAGTATAAACTCTTAAAAAAAATAAACAAAAAGGGAATTTATTGTTAATGTTCATCAATCCCGCGCAACTTCCACTACGCGAACCGTATTTCGACTTAACACTAATTAGAGCCACGCATACGAAGATTCCCAATAATAGAATACACAAAACCTACTTGTTTTTTTTACTAATTACTAAGAAAGCAAACTTATTGCGCATGCTCTTTTCAGCATGTGACGAGTGGTTAGTACCAATCCAAGGTTAATTCACCGTGACATGGTGATTCACGATTACTAGTAATTACTTATTCATATAGTCGAATTTCAGACTACAATCCTTAAAATTTATATCCTATTTTTTGAGATTAGCTTAAATTCACATTTTCGCATCTCTTTGTCTAGGAATATGTGGCACGTCTATAGCCCACAATATTAAGGCCATGATGACTTGTCTTTGTCCCCTTTTTCTTTCCAAATTCTAGGATCAAATGCTTTATCGTAAAAAAAACAAAAATAAAGCCAGGGATTGCGTTAATTTCATGGAAACCACAGTTTCACAACATTAACTGAAAACAGCCGTGCAACTCCTGTAATAATTATACAAATTGTGGTAAGATTTTTCGTGGATCATCGAATTAAACAACATACTTCACTACTGGTGTCAGAAACGGTCTAGTGATTTCAGTTCCTGCGTTGCCACATTACTCTTGAGGTGAAATGCTTACACTTTCATTTATAGACTAAATAATGTTTAATTTATTCAACTAAATCTTAATCTAACCTATGGCATTCATCATTTACTGCAAAGACTACTTGGGTATCTAATCCTGTTTGTTCTCTGTGCCTTCGTCCTTCAACGTCAGTTTTTACATAGAGGGCTGCCTTCGCCTTTACCGAGTCCCTTTGGTATCATAGAATTTCATCTCTCCTCCTCAAGTACTGCCCTCTTACATAAAACTCTAGTCAAGTACTAACATTCTAGAAGCTATATTGACCGTCTAGGTACCCTTTAAACCTAATTAAGATGAATAACACTAGTCTCTTACGTATTACCGCGACTGCTGGCACGCAATTAGTCAAGACACGATATATACACTGTCATTATCAATATATAAACAAAGCTTTATTCAATTTTAATACAATCCTATAGATCATATTCAAAGATATGATCAAAATAGAACTTGCCACTTCTCCAAGTTGCCAGTTCAGCCGTTAGGCCATTGACCAAAATTCCTCACTGCTGTACTAACTTGCATTGGGGTTTTTTCAGACCCAATGTGGTCGATCAACCTTTCAGCTTCGACTACGAGAGTTTTAGGCTAGTTAAGTCATCACCTTAACTACTACCTATCCCGAAGATATTTATTATCCTCTTAAAGCAGGAATTTTTAGTTTCCCTTTATTCATTATGAAGGATTTACCTCCACTTTAAGGCCGGCGAAGAATATCCATATACTCACCTGTACACCACTTTTTAATTAAGAAAATTAAAACGTACGATTAGCATGTGTCAAGCACTTGGACAGCATTCAATCAGAGCCATCACCAAACTCAACTATTATTTTTGATATAAATTTCTTTACATCACTATAAGATCTAAAATTATATTATTATAAATTTAATAATTTAAGGAGAATAATAAACTATATAATGTTATATTTATTTAAAGACTATTCTAATTTAAATTATAACCGTTCGCGATTTTTTTTTTTTTATAATTAACTATTTTTCTTTAATTTCTATCCTTAAATTTTAGAATTTTCATTATTCCTGTGATGCAGCCCATGCGCAAGCTAGAGATACAAAAGGATAAATTTCTATTGTTTATATAATTTTCCTTAATTACTATTTACTCTCACTTAATATTTTTATGTATAAACTATACATTTTTTAATACAATATGTTTAGTAGAATTATCTAATATTAGTGTAGATCTAATCCGTCTTTTATATAAGAACTAGATAATACTACAAACACCTGTGCTTGTATGAACGCTATGGCGAACTCTAATCCTGAGAATGCTATAATAAACACTAAAGGTATTAAACCTAAAACAAAGAAGATTATTCCTGAATTCATTATATTATAAACGAAACCGCTTAAAATACTTAATAGCATGTGTCCAGCTGTTCGTTCCACAAATTTATCCTTTAATTTTTATATCATTAGTAATCTTAAGCTCACTTAAATAAATATAAACCTTTAAAAGGTTTAGTTCTATTTTCTTTTAAGTATAAAGATATACTAGGTTGACGGTAACCTAAGGCTCTTGCTGCTGCACCTATAGAAGGATATAATGTAACCTCCTTAGTTTCCACATTAGTAACCTCTATCTTTTTACTTGTTTTTTGTACTTTAATTGAAGGATCATTAAAGCTATTAAGATTTTCACCGTCACAACTAATTAATTTAAAAGTATATTTATCTAAAACAGGTTTATCTTGGTTTAAGTAAAGATAATGTTCAATATATCTTTTATCAATGGATAAAGCACGAGCTGCGGCTCTAATGGCATGATATGTAGTAGTAGTCTGAGTTTCCACATTAGTTACCTCAACTTTAACTCCACTAGATTGATCTGTTGACATTTTAGCTAAAAATTCTGGGGATTCCGCTCTTTTATTAGCAGCAATACGTATCTTCTCTACTGTAGCTTCTGAATGTGTTCATCCATTTCCTCTGTCAGGGCTACCAGGAGTTTTTAATATATTATATTCTGGAGAGTATACATCAAAAAAGTGTTTTTCTCTAGACATAAGGCTATCAATGTTACAGAATTCTAATATAGTAAGACTAAAGTTTTGGTAACCGTGTTTTAATAATGATTGATAAATAGGCATACTTTTTTCATTTAGTAATCTATTAACATTATAATACTCCAATAATCTACGTCTTAAGTCGACTGAGCTACCTACATATTTTTTACCATTTAATTTGTTAGTTCACATGTAAATTCCTGATTTACCCTTAATATATTTAAGGATATCTAATTTATCTTTATCTGCATTCGAAAATACCATAAAATCTTTAGAATCATCATTGTTTGTTGAAAATAATCTAACAGTCATTACTCCGTTGCCTAAGGCTAAACCCAGTGGTGTTGATATAAATTTATAATTAGATGATGGAAAACATAAGCTACGTGATCTTACATTGTTTAAGTTAAATCTATGAGAACTTACAGATTTTCTTATTGATTTTCTATTATTAAATCGTCCACAATTTTATCCTTTCTTTAAAGGTGTAATCTTTAGATGGAATCTAGATTTACCCTTTCTTTAAAGGTATATTAAAGATCAACTTTAATATTAATATACTAAATTATAATTAATAATATAGCTATTTTGGATTTCCTTTTTTCATAAAATATTATAAGGATAGGCTATTGTGTTATCTTTAATCTCGGCTTACTTAATTTATTCCGAGAACCGGATTTCCCGGCGACTAGAGTACACCTTACAGTATAATAAATACTGAAGAACCGTCTACTCGTTGCTCTTTTACAGCTATACTATTATCTATAGCTGATTTAGATCCGCGATTACCCATTCCTATTACTAGAATCTTTAATGATATTACTATACCCTCAGTGATTAACTGGGCCGAATAAGAAGTTTCCATCTTATCTTTAGTTATTAAAGCTTTAGGGCTTCCCCGGAGTTTGATTCTTTTACACATTAAGTGAAAAACCTACTTTCACTTTTCTATGTTAGCTGCCAATCTAAGTCCTAATGAAACATTTCTTGCTAAGTATGAAATTAATTCAATAGTTACTAATAAAGGTAAAAGAGCTAAAGGACAACCGGCTGGCACTAATAATGAAAAGAATTTTAATCCATGTTTTTGGAATCCTAAGATTGTTGCTCCTAATACTATTGTGAAACTAAGAGCAAATGTTAAGGCAAAATGACCTGTAGATGCAAAGCTATAAGGAACCATTCCAATTAAATTATTTATTAATATAAATACAAATAAAGTATAGATAAATGGGAAATATATTTGTCCACTTCTAGCATTTATTTGATTTGTAACTATATTATGTATTGTTACGTATAAAGATTCTTGAGCTATAGATCAGTTATTACTAACTAATTTGTTATAGTTTGTAGCAACTAAGCTTAATATTAATGTAATAAAGGCTCCTATGATTAAATAGAATCCTATATTAGTTAAAGATAAGTGTAAATTACCACCTAAAACTTCTAAATTTAATATGTCTCTTATTTCGAATTGATCTAAGGGACTTCTTATTTCTGCGAATAAATTTTGGCTAGAAAACATTTAGTAGTATATATTACTACTATTATATATATCTCTTTAGAAAACTAAATATTTGCAAATAAAAATAAATGTAATATTTATTCTTTTTTACATAAAAATGTTAATATATTACAATATAATTAAATAATTATATTATATTTTATTAATAAACATACGTGATAAAAATAAACGAACTATTCTTGGTAGTATGTATTTAGATAGTATGAATAATAGTACTACTATTATTGCAAAGGCAAATACTATTTCATTCATATAATAAAAAGGTGTTAATTGTGGCATATTTCTTTTCTTTTTTATTATTATGTAATACGCATTGTTATTCCAAAAAATAAACGTAATTTAGTAAAAAGTATATAAATTTATATTATACACTATATATTAAACTATTCATAGAATAATCTAATACGTTTAAAATTAAAGATGGGTATATACCAAGTATTACAGTAAATACAACTAATATAAATAACATGATGAATTCTCTTTTATTTACATCGTATACACCTTCTTCTAAGAATTTACTGAAAGATCCACCAAATGCTGTTCTATTGAACATATAGATAGTATAAGCTGCAGAAAAAATTATAGAAGAACAGGCAAATACACCTAATACTGGTAATTTTTCTATTATTCCATAAAGTGACATAAATTCACCTATGAAATTCAGAGTTAAAGGAGCACCACAATTACCTAAAGCTAATATGAAGAATAATATAGCAAATATAGGCATTAGTTGAGTAGCACCTCTGTAGAAATATATGCTTCTAGTACCAGTTCTATCATATAATACACCACCTGCACATATGAATAAACCACTAGATACAAATCCGTGAGCTAATCCTAATATTATACTTCCTTCTAACCCTTGAATCCCTTCGAATTAGGCAGACTAATAAACTTTTACCTAATTAAGCAATAAATGAGCACGTTATGTAGACACAAATTAAGATAGAATTCTAAATTTATTCATATTATTTTTAATAGTTCTTATTTCTAGTAATCCTTGTTCTGTTTTATGTCTACCGTCTTTTATTATATTAGAAGCTAAACAAAATGATTCAAAATCATGAGCTTTTACACCAACAACATTGAATTTTTGGAAGAAAGGTATAATTATTGATTCTATATCTGAATATTTAGTTACTTCAAAAACTCCTCAACTCATGTTTTCTGGTTTTCAGTATGAACCACATTTATATTCTTGAATGAATCTTTCTAATAATTCTTTATCTCTAATATGTTGAGTCAAAGTAAATTTTAGTGCAACCTGGTAACCTGTGGTAGTAGTAGAGTTTTTTGAAACTCTAACACCAAAATGCCCTTCTGCGGATGTAAACCCTGCTATTCAATAAGGGGGTATAAATTCAGGTAATTCTACTAAAGGTCTTGTTGCAGGCACTATATCTTCAAACTCGTTTCTTAGTTTTTCCGGTAAACCTTTATTCAAAACACATTTAATAGCAACAATTTTTTTTAATCCTTCAGGTGTAAGGTGTTCTTTACTACATATTAAACTGTACGCTTGCTTAAATAATAAATAATCTGCTAATTTTTGAGTAATCAGAGGATACTTGTCAAAATGGTTAATAACTAATTCTAAATCTTTTATAGCTGAAATAGTTAGTCTAACTTTGTCGTCAGTTACTTTTAAATCTTGACCTTTATTATCAAAATATTTTTTTATTAATGCAAGTAAAGGTAAATCTTTTTTGTGCAATGTTATTAGATAAAACAACTGAAGTTTGTATCCTACTGGGCTACTTAGACTTTTAATAATGTTAAATGTAAAAGTAGCTTCTCCGTCAGAAAACCCAGTTATAAACCAAGGGTCTAGATTTGTACTATCCTTAGATAGTGTTGTTATATTTCTTAAATATATTTTTTTTAAAGTTTTGTTGAATTTCATATTTTTTCTTTTTATATTTATAACCTCTTTCATTAACGACTTCGGAGTTCTTGCCGGGATTTTTTCATTAAAGCAAGGTCTCCAATCCCTGTACTGGCCATGAATTTTCCTTCATTCTGAATCACTGACATGCCCTCACGGTAACACGATTCTCTCTTCGTCGCAGTTTCGAGATTTACTGTCTATTGGTTGGGTTTGGTGTGAAAGTGTTGCCGGTAGACCTGCTCATCCAGGAGAATGTAGGGGGTTAGCCTAGCCATTCTTTTCTGTACCGGGTCTTTCCCCTTCCTTTAGATATATTTATTAGTTATTACTTTTAGGTAACCGGAGTATATTTTTATTTTCTAATTAATTTCATTTATTGTGTGCTTGCTCACTAAATATGCATGCAAGTAAAATTTTTGTTTCATACATTTATTTAAGAATCGTCTAATATGAATCGAACATACACTCCGTTTTTAATTACGTACTTTACCCTTAAGTTATAGACGTTTATAGGTACATTAAATACCTATAAAAGTATTTTCTAATTAATAATAATAATATTTTTAGTATTATTTCTAAAAGTTCTAATATTTTAATTCTAGTATTACTAAAAATTCTACTTTTTTTACTTGCATACAAGCTTAGATAGCTGATTATACACCGTAAAGTAGGTTAGTTACAGGGTAATGTAATACGTCTAATATTATACCTGGATATATACCTAACACTATTGTGAAAACAACTAATGTAAATAGTATTAAGAATTCTCTTTTATTTACATCAAATATACTTTCTTCCATGAATCTAGTAAATGCACCACCGAAAGATATACGATTAAACATATAAATTGAATAGGCTGCTGAGAATACAATAGATGAACAAGCAAATACACCTAATACTGGTAATCTTTCAACGATACTATATAATGACATGAACTCACCTATGAAATTTAAAGTTAACGGTGTTCCACAATTGGCTAAACTTAAGATAAGGAATAATATTGATAGTATTGGCATTAACTGTGTTAAACCTCTATAGAAATATATAGATCTAGTACCGGTTCTATCGTATAAAACTCCTCCCGCGCAAACAAAAAGACCACTTGATACAAACCCATGTGCTAAACCTAAGACTATAGCACCCTCCATTCCCTGGATAGTATTACTAAATACTCCTATTAAATAAACAGCAGCATGACATACAGAACTATAGGCTATTAATTCTTTTACATCTGTTGTTCTTAATGTACTAAAACTAGCATATATTATTGTTATAACAGCGATAGTATATATTACAAAAGTATAATCTAAAGAAGCCTTAGGTAATATTGGTAAAATTAATCTAAATATACCATATAAACTTAATTTTAATACAATTCCAGCTAAAACTATACTTCCTCCTAAAGGAGATTCAACGTGAGCTTTTAACAATCAGTTATTTAAAAAGATTGTAGGTGTTTTTACAGCGAAAGCTATAAATATACCTATAAATAGGAATACTTGAGTTTTATATTCAAAATTAAGTTTAAATAATGTATCGAAATCTGTACTACCCATAGTAGATGAAGTGCTTAAAATAGATAATAATAAAAATAAAGAACCTCATAATGTATATAAGAATAAATAATAACTAGCATTTACTTTGTTATCTGATCCAAATATACCTATTAATATAAATAAAGGAGGTAATATACTTTCGAAGAATATATAGAACACCATTATATCTAATGCCAAGAATACTGCTAATAATAGTGTTTCTAATAGTAACATTATTACTAAATAAGATTTAACATTTTCTTTTATAGAATCTCAATTAGATAATAATGCTATAGGCATTATTATTGTTGTTAATAATACAAAATATATTGATATACCATCTACACCTAGATAAATATCAAAAGATTGTACGTTATAGTGTTCTTGTACAAATTGAAATTGATTTGTACTACTATTAAATAATATAAATATTACTAAAGATATAATTAAATTAATTATACTAGTAATTAAAGCTATAGTTTTTGTATAAACCACTGAACTTTTTTTGTATGAGTCTACACTAGAAACTATAATTGTACCTATTACAGGTACAGTTAATAATGAAGATAATAACATCTTATACAAGATATTATTGTTAAACTTTAAATTATATAATGACACCTATGGACATGCGTTTCATGGCTATATTGTTTACAATTAATATTTAGAATAAGCTTATATTTATAAAGAATACCCCAAACATATACAATAAAGATGGGATTAATATTATAAATGCGAATAAAATAGGTAATAATACAGTTCAACAGAAAGACATTAACTGATCAAATCTAATTCTTGGAAAAGACGCTCTTACCCAGATAAATATAAATACCATTAGAGAACTTTTTATACCTAAAGTTATACTATATAATAATCCATCTACAGAAGAGCTAGTTAATAATTCTCTTAATGCAAAATATTCTGATGATACAATTCATTCTATATTAAAAATATTAGCATAGATAGAATTTAATAAATCAAATCAATAAACATAATCAAATTGTACTAAATAACCACCTAAGAATAAAATACTTGTTAATATACACATTAATAAAATACTTGAATATTCAGCTAAGAAGAAGAATACAAATATAACAGCTGCGTGTTCTGTCATAAACCCACTAACTAATTCAGATTCCGTTTATCAATTCAAAATGATATACTTAATATTATAGAGGTTTAAATCTATATTTGTCTTGATATATTAAGTTATTATTTAAATATTTACCCACAGTAACTTTAGATATTTCTAAGTACTTAGCCAATTCTACATTATTATCAAACTTTTCAATTAAATTGTCATTTAAATCAAAAAGACCCACACCGTTTAAATATTTATTTTTCTTTGTAGCCATAATTTTTTTAGTTTCCTCACTATGAGTTTTCCCAAACATAGGGTTTAATACTCCTGGTTTACTTATTAATTTTAATATTTCTTCACTGTGGGTTTTACCAAACATCGGATGATTGTTTTTATCCTTATAAAATTCGACCATTTTTGCCTTAGCTTCATCTGTATGTTGATAACCTAATGAACTTGTAGCGTCCTTTTTAAAATTATAAAGAGTAGAAAAGTCAAACGCTTGAATATAACTAGTTTCTAAATTAGTTAAAGCTTCATGACTAATTGTTTTACTTTCATAACTAAAATATTCATAAACAATTCATTTAAATTTATCTAAACCGTGTTTATCAAAAGCATATTGTAAACTTCTATTAGATTTTTTATTCTTTAAATGTTCATTAAGTCTAAGATAAAGATCTTTGGCGCTACCTATATATTGATTACCATTAACAGTATTAATAAAAGAATAAATACCACCTTTATTTTTGAAAATTTCTCTATGAGAATCTATATAAGTTTTATCTGTTAAATTATCTAATACTAATGAAGGTACAGGCTTTATATTTGTAGTGTCGTTTGAAGGCACATTAGATTCAGAAGAATAGAATCTTTTAGTTACCTTTGTAATATTATAAGTACCTTGATGGATTTTTGTATAATAAGTATAATTAGATTTGTGAGTATATAATTTTGAATTTAATTAATCTTATATTCTCAAATAAGTCTGGACTATATCTTATTTAATATAACATATTATATTAAATGATCACGTTTAGCCTCTGAAGGTTCAACTAACTTATAGTTGCTTACCTGCTGATTATCCTTAATTAAGGGTTTTCCAGCAATTTGTGATCTTTAAAGAGACCAAATCTTACTAGCCTCTGCTAAATCAAATGGAGCTCTATTAGTTTCTGCGACAGAACCTATAAAGAATATTATTAGTATACAGAATAACGGTAAACCTAATCATACTATTTTTTGGAACTGAACATTTACATTTAAATTTAGACTATTTGTTATCATTACAATAATTAATAAAACAGAACTTAAAACTAATTCATAGCTAATTAATTGAGCTGTACTTCTTAAAGAACCTAAGAAAGCATATTTACTATTAGCACTTCATCCGGCTAATAATATACCGTAAGTAGCTAAAGATGATACCGCAAGCATAAATAATATACCTAAATCCATGTCACCTATTGATAACCCTGGACCGTACGGAACAACGGCATAACCTAATAAAGCAAATATTAATGTAATTATAGGTCCTAAAAAGAATAAGATTAAGTTAGCTTGTGTAGGTGCTACATATTCTTTTAAAATTAATTTTAAAGCATCTGCAACCTGAATTTTTAATTAGTATGTCTCCATACTAGTTAGACTATATAATCATATACCCATTTCCTTTTAAATTAGACAAAGTATAAGTAAAACGTTTAGTCGTTGAAGATCCGATTTATTATATTATAATTTAAGTGTCCGTTTTATCTTAAATTACTATAATAAAAAGTTCCCTGCTGATTGTCTTAGTTAATATTTTTATTACATAAGGGTTTCCAGCAATTTGTTTTATTCTTTAATAGTATTATAAAGAAATACCATCGTTTATATAAGGAAATAAAATATAAAGATATTTCTTTCATTTAATACTATGGCACTTGCAGATTTAAGAAGACCATATCTACATTGCAAAATTTTATAATAATAATGAAAGCCTGTTGTACATCGGCTTATTTAGCTTCGCAATGAAATAACTCATCCTACTAAATGATATTTTATATCTAATAAATAATTAACTATTACTGTTTAGTATTAAAAAAATATAAACCTTTATAATCATTATTAGTATTTTCATACTTTGTAATAGTTTTAGAGCTAATACCCAATTCTTTTGAAGCTTGCAATTTAGATTTAAAAGGTTGGTTTTTGCTTAATAAAATATATTGATCATTTGATTTTTTATAAACTCATATAGGAGATACCGCGTTTTTAGCTTTTTGAGGGTTTAAACTCAATTCTTGTAAAGTTGTTTTATCTATTTCATTTGAAAAAAGATAGATAAACTGACCACCTTTATTTATAGTTAATTTAGTATCTAAATTATTAGAAATACTACGGTAATCTACATTAAAAAACTCAGCACATTTTTGCATACTTTCAAATGAAGAATTATTTATTAACTCCATAGATTTAGTATCATAAGCTCACACTTGAGTTTTACGGGTTAAAGGTTCTAATATTCATATTTCACGTAAACTATTAATTTCTTTATCTGTTAAAGGTCTACTAAATAAAAAATAACCTCTATAACCTCTACCTTCTCAAGAATCCATATAATATCTTACCACGTTATGACTAGTGTTTAAAAATTTAGCTGTTGATTCTCTAGATTTAAAAGGTTCATTGTTAACTAATAACACTTTATTATTAGAGTATATAGAATAAACCCATACAGGTTTACTTTCTAAATTACTTATAGGTAAACTTTTCTCTGACTCTTTTACTAAATTTAATGCTAGTTTCAACTCTTCAATAGGTTTACTGAAAAATAATAAACCTTTAATTGGTACATTGGTATCTAAATATGCACTTATAGTATCACGGGCTATACCTGTATGTTTACATGCTTCACTTATACTAATAAAGTTTCTAGAATTTTTATCTATGTTAATTCCATTATAATTATAAACTAAAACTTCTATTGATAAAGTGGTAGAAGAATTTAAGCTAATTTCTCTTAATTTTTCTTTAGTTAAAGCTTCTTGTTTTGATTTTAAGATACTTCTTAAAGTTTTATAAACAGAAGTTTCTGAAAAATTAGAATTAAACGTAGAATTTAATAAAGGTAAATATTTTTGAAGATAAAAGTTTTCTCTTATACCATGTTCACTTCTATCGCAAATTTCTATTATACTCACTGTAAAATTGTTTCAACCAACTAAATTAGCAAATACATGAAATTTGTCTGAAGTTTTATGTTTTATATGAGATTTAAATCTATCACTAAAGGAAGAAGTTCTTCCTATATAATAAACAAGAGGATCATTATTATACTGGAATATATAAATTCCTCCTTTATCATAATTAGGTATTTCTTTTAAATTTCTAATAAATTCGGTTCTTTTTTCTAAGTCTAAAATATTAAAACAAGATATTATAACTTTATCTGAGAAAGCCTTTACAGGTGCAATTCTATTTTTATACAGTTCTTTAATAATATCACTTTTAAAATTTTCATTATTATTTAATTTTGATGTAGTATGATAGCTTCTTGTGATCTTATTTTTATTTAATGCCTGTAATAGACCGTAATCAATTGTGTTATAAAGATTTTACTCTTAATCCGTCTTTCACAAGATGGTTCAGACTATGTTTTCAACTATTTTTTTTTATAATGTAAGTATGCATTTATTAGTAGCCTATACAATTACAAATTAAATTAGAAGGAGAATACTTAAGTATTTATATAAGAATACTCTTTAGTCGTTGAACGTTCTTATTAATAATAATAAGCTTCGCTTCAAGTTAGCTCAATAGCTTTTCTTGAAATTCATCCTCTGTTTACCTTAAATTAGTTATAAATAAGGGGGACTAATCTCTTAATCCTACAGCATTTGGACCTAGTCTTCTTTGCATACTAGCCATAGTTTTTCTTTCTGCTACAGTTACGTATGCTACTGCTAATAATGCAGGCAGCAGTAATAATAAATTTTCAATAAGTGATATAATTGTTATCGGTAACTTCATTTTATTATTGATTTTTACTTATTCTATAAATAATTTTCCCATTTTAATCATAAAAAGTTAATAATACTTTAATGTTAAAAAACAAAGATTAATGTCTATAAGAAGCGTTTAATCTTTTAAATTCATTAACTTTGTCTAGTATTTGTGAAGTATAATTAGGATTCTGTTCCTTTAATTTACTTTCTATTTCTAATCCTTTTTGAAGTAAGTTGTTTACTTCTTGACCTCGTGTAGTAATTAAACGATCTATAATACCAATTCTTTTGCTAATTTTGTGGGCCTCATTCTCAGACATAGAACTAGGTACATCGATTGCCATATTACCATTTGTATCTGTAATAACGTTAATATTTGTACTTAATACAAGACTATTAAACTGATCTATAAAATCGGTAAATTGAGGTAATAATTCGTTAATTTTCATTGTTATTTCAGTAAGTTCTACTGTTGTGCTTTTCCTTCCTCCTCCGGAGGAAAAGGGTAAATTATTAAACATATGAGGGTTAGGAGCTTTATTAGAAAATGTTGTGAATATCTTAAATTCGGTTAAATGCTATTTGTAATTATTTTTAAGTAAGTATTAAACTTTATACTTATAGATGCAAAAATAGCCAGAAATATTTTATAATTAATAGACTATTTATTATTAGGGAATTTAGTCTCATCTTAGAATCGAACTAAGATAGTGATATTAGAAGTATCATGCTCTGCCATTGAGCTAATGAGACTTGAAATACCTTATTTATAATCCTTGTAGATAAAATAAGAGATATTTCTTGCGGCTATAAAATATGCACGCTTTTTTTACAAAAGAAAACCTGTCTTTATAAGTTATTTATTATTATACTTATAATATTTAACTTTGTAAAGGTAAACTCACAAATGCGTGAGGTTTAGGAGGACTTGATAATCCTCATTCTAAACTACTATAACTTCTATTTAAATTAGCTTGTAATATATCTGTGTAGAATCCAGGAGTTAATCAAGGATTTCTGCTGGCTACTTTACCGTCTACTAATTGTCTGTAAACGATATATAAGAATAGTCAAGCGGCTACTACACTTATTATAGATCCAAAACTACTAATTAAATTTCATCCAGCAAAAGCATCAGGATAATCACCTATTCTTCTAGGCATACCTTGTAATCCTAAGAAATGTTGCGTTTTAGGCTAAGCATTGTAAAGTACTTACTTATAATTTATCTTTGTAACTATATATTTTTGCTCCGTAGGAGCGCAAGCTAGAGAATTTCCATTTTCAATAAGAATTTTTCTTGCAGGCACGCATGCAAGCAAGCACGTATAAAAATTTACTTTAGCGTATTTCAAAGCTTTTGATATACCACCGAATTTTACTAGTAATTCATGAGTATTGCTATCAAATACATAAATTGTTTTTCTATTGGAAATATCTCTAGGTATCAGTAAAAAGCCCTTATACTCAGCCTTGGCTATAGCAGCTCTGGCTACTTTACCATCAATTCGAAAATATTTAGCCATTTCTCTACCAGATTTAAACTCCATTACTATCTCATTATCTTGATTGTAGACTATAATGTGTTTACGGATTTGATTATCTACTACAGGTTTTTCTTGATACTCGGCAAAATCCTCTGCAAGTAATGATTCAAAAGATATTATAAGACTTGATTTATAAAGATATTTGTTATTAATGTAATTTAATAAAGTACTATGGCTAATTTGTAATCCTTTTAAAGCCTTATTAATAGAAGAATAAACAATAGGGTGTTTATCTAGTGAATTAATATCATATACAAAAACTAAAAAACAATAATATTTATTATCCATATCTTCAAGATTATAATTTAAACCATTAGCTATTTTATACGTCTTAAGGAATACAAGTAATCTGTTATAACCCTCAGAACCTACAGTAAATCTAGACAAGAATTTTTCAATTATTGAAATATCATTATCTAAATTATTTCCTCATTGAGGATTTATTCTAGCAATAACTTTTAAATTTCTATTTTTAGTAAGTTTATAATTTTTTAATTGCGAAAATCCATTAGCTCACGCAACAAAGTTTAAATATTTTGTAGTATTTAAAGGATGATTAGAAAAAATCTCTATTAATAATTGAACCTCCTCTTGTTTAGAAATTTAAAACACACAATTAGAGTCAAATGTTCTAACATTACCCATGTTTAAGTTTTCTTTTAAAAAATAAAGAACATTAAGATCATCAATATGGAGTTTAATTCTAAAAATAAAAGCAAAAGAGTTATGATCACGTTTAATAGAGAAGTTTCCATCGGCGTCGGTAAAACCTCTAAATCATTCGATAAAATCATAATTAATAGATTTAAGCTCAAGAGAATCAAACTTAGTAGATTTACTAATAGTAGAATTACCATTCATACTGGTTTCCCGTTCGTACTTCGTATAAAAAGATCTCATATTAGTAACTTCATTATATGATACTCCAGGTTTTAATAGATATTGTAATCTTAAAGCAGAAGAAGCTTGTATAGATTTAAAAAATAACATCAGATACAAAATGTTATTTTTGGTACTTTAAATTGTATTATGACACCTATGGACATACCTTTCATGGCTATATTTTGATAGGAATGTATCACTAATAATTCTAAAACTAATTTTCAAGCTTTTATTTTACATAGTTCGTACAAGATATATAATAATTAAAAAATTAGGCTCAAGAGAATCAAACTTAATAGATTTATTAATATCAATATTACCTATTTCAGATAAGTTATTGTTTAGCAAACTAGTAGAGTATGAACGTTTAAATATTTGTGGACTCAAGCTACGTTTATTAGATGAAAAATATTTAAGTAAATCTAATTTAGATAAATTATCAATGCCTATTAATTTAGATCATATCACTACCCTATCTAAAATAAATCTATTAAATTATTAAAGATTTAGGTACTTGGCGCTTGATCGTTGAAGTTGCTTTCATGTTATTAATGAAAGATTACCTGCTGATTGGATGTAAAATGACTTAGGAGACCAAAACATCTTTCCAGCAATTTACCAAGTTTTTAAGGAAACAATTTTTCCTTTTACACTACATAATTTCTATTGTAAGCCCCCAACCTAAGAGGGAAGAATGTTACATTACGTTTATGGTTGGACTATATCTTAATTATTTAAAAAAATTAAATAATTTCCTTCGTGTAGTCTCTGAGGAACCTACTCACTATTAGATCTAACATAAATAGTTTTGGTTTCCTGCTGATTGTCTAGATGCACTTAAGATTTTTACTTACTTATATAAGTAAGTACTTAAGCTTTATGAGAGTTCCCAGCATATAGAAGGATTGGGAGGGGCTAATGAACCATTCTTATCTAGGTGTCGATTGTAATAGTCATTCTTCACCTTGAAGAGTAACTCATTTCCCTGTATCGAGGTTATTTTTTATATAACTCCATCTTACTTTAAATTGTTGCTTAGTAGCATTTATAGATGGAAAAACTAATTCTTTATCTGTTTTACTGTAACAAAAGACAAACTTTACTCCAATACCGTATTGTGGAGATAATTTACCTTTTCATCCTTTACTAGGATGACTTTTATTTAAATAAGAATTTTTTATTCCTTCGCTAATAGCCATCTTTGTTTCTACAGAAGCAGTACTACCGAATTTTGGGGGATTTTCTTTACTGATAATTTTCTTTAATTTATTAATTGTTTTAACACTATGCTTATAACCAAATGAATTACCTGCAGTAGTTAAAACATTATATTTAGGCTTATAATGATCTATTCATTTTTGTTCTAAATTTATACAAATTTTAGGATCTTGCTTACAAAATTCTTTAATACCTAAAGAAAAATTTTCTAACCCATACTTTTTCATTGCTCTAATTATTACTAATTTAGATGGTTTATCATTATTATAAGAATAATAGTAACTAACCATTCTTTTAGTTAAATTAATACTACTACCAACATATAATTCTTTAGTTATATTATTAATAAAAACATATACACCTGATTTTTTTCTTAACTCACGATATATATCTTTTTTACTTTCCTCGACATTTTCAAAAAAAACAAGAAACTCTTCTGGTTCGTCTGTCGAACCATTTTTATAAGATTGACTATAAAATCTTTTTCCTACTTCAAAAATTTTTTTTACTCTAACCCCTATGAATAATAGTCAGAATTGTACTTTGGCTAAATTCAAGTTGTAATTTAAACCTAACATTTTAGGTGATCAGAAGTATCATCCTGCAAACATTGCGAATACTGCACCCATACTTAAAACGTAGTGGAAATGCATATATAATTAAAATATTTATATTATGTATTTATTTAGTTTTTTATTTTTTTTTTAGGTTTTTTTCATGCATGCTACGCAGCAAAAGATTTTAAATTATCTTTAAGAATTTTTATAACACTTATATATTCATTAAATAAAGTCCTAGATTCATCAGGGTAAAAATTCTCCTTTCCTTTCCCTATATTGATAACAATAGTTTTAAATTTTTTATCTTGATTGTCATAGGCTTTAAATTCGTATTGAGCATTTTTTAATTGATCAGAAACCGAAAAAGTAGGTACTTCTTTTATATCTATAGTCTCATTTCAATTTCTCTTTTTATTAAAAGAAGTTTGTATAGGCTTGACATCTAAATTATTATCATTTAAATTACTTTGAACTTTTAATATCTTTTCTTTTAGTTCAAAAGCTGTTTTTTTATTTTCTTTACTTTTTTTTTTATTAAAGAAAAAAGATATTTTAGAGTTCTGAGGATCCTTAGGATTTTGAGGACCCTTAAAACGCTTATAATCTAAAGATAATTTTAAATCTTTTATTTTATCTAGAATATTTATTTTCAGAACAAAATTTTTTAAATAATTTATTATAAAAATTCAAATTTTTTGTCCAATTACAACTAATAAACATAAATTGAAAAATAACAAACCAAGTAAAAAACATTTAATTATATTATATATTAAAGGGAAATTATGTTTGAATTCATAATATTCTAGAAATTTCTTATTTATAATAATTATTTTAATTAATGTTCCAATTAAAAAAGAAAATTTATATAAATATGTGCATATAATGTTATAATCACCTAAAAAAAAATAAATATAACAACCTATAATAAAAAATATTCAAGAGTTAATATTTTTTACATCATCATAAATTTTTTCAATTAACAAATCCAATGCGAAAGCTATTTTTTTTGTAAAAAAATTAGTTTCGGATCTTTTTAAGTTAACCATAAAAAAAATTAAATATGAAGATATATTGTCATTAAACATATAAATAATAATATATTTATTAAATATATTTCTAATAATAGTTAAAACTAATTTAATTAAATTAAATTTAAAACTATTTAATAATAAATTAATTAATATATTTTTATAAAATAAAATATTATTAATTAATAATGTGTTAAAACTCCATGAATTTCACTTATTAATAATTATAACGGCTATTATTAATAAACTTATTACACAATGCATAAGATAATTATATATCCTGGACTGTATCTTTACCTGTAATAAACATCCTATTTATCTTTATAATAGATATTCTTCACAAAAGGAACTTTATATCATAAAGGATTATCATATTTAATTCAATCTATTACAAAATTTGAATATATTTTATGCTCTAGACTATATTTAGGAGATGTTTTATATTTTCTAATTTCCATAAAAGGTTTAATTTTAGTAACTCTATAGAATTTCATATCACAATATAATCTATTATGCATAAAATAATCATATATAAATAGCATACTATTAACGTTTTGAAATTTAAATGCGATATGTGTGAAGTTTTTAGGGGAACCTGACCCGGAATATTTTTTTTTTTTACGTTTAAGAATAGTTGGTTTACAATTTGGTATAATATTATCAAAATTTAATTTAGATGTATATTCATTATATTGAAATTCTAAATTACATTCTATTCTATTACCAGCATAATTAAATACTATGCTACCTTCAGTATCAATTAAACCTGCATAATAAGGATCACATTGTTTTATATTATAATTAGCTTCAATATAATCTAGATTATATAAATTACATGCCTCTTTAAAACCAGGTACTTTAATTCTAATTAAGCCATTAATTTTATTAAGAATATACATCATATTTTCTTTAGTAGAAACTATATACATTGAATAAGGTTTATTTCTATCTGCTCTAATTTTACCCATATGCAAATAATCTTGTATACGTGTTAATATTCTAATATCTCTATTATGTAATTTAATTCTAATTTGCTTAAGAATTCTTTTTTTTCCTGTAGGATCTATTCTAATGTCAAAATTCCCATCACCATCTATTATACCCGCAAATCAACTCCAAAATGTATAATCTTCAGTATCAGGTAACTGACGTGCAGTCTCTGAGAATCCTTTACAGTTTTCTGCTGATTGTGTACCCATAAGTTTATAACTTATCGTAGTATTATTATTTTGACTATTTAAAAGAATATTATTCCTACTAACATCTAGTTTATAAAGATAAAACGTATTAATAAATAGTAAATAATACATAAATAATTCAGTTTCCAGCATATAGTCAGTTGCAAAATAATTCTTAATAGAAGATAAATTATTCTGGCCCATTTGAGCTACAACGTAATAAGTATCATGGAATGCAATATCAAGTGACGCATTAGCTAACACAACACCACTTACGAATCTAATTCATTAATCTTTCAGAACTAAATATATAACCATTATAAATACTACCTATTTTAGCGTATTTTTTAATGATACTATGGTTTATATTTAAAGCTTCTTGAGCTTTGGTTACCCCTTCGTATTTACATATGAAATTTCTATTAACATCATATACAAATACTGCTTTTCTAATGTGACTGTGATTATTAATATTTAATATTAATTCTTCACATTCTTTTGAAGTTCAATCAGATATTATTGGAGTATTATCTATACTAAGGGGTATGTTAGTAAAATACCATTCCCCTCTAAATATAGTTTGTTCTTTTATAATATTAACTATCGTAGAATGGTTAGATTTAATTAATTTTGCTAAAGTGGAAACGGAAGGAAAAATAACCAATAATTCTTTAAATGAATCATATACATAAACAGGGTAAGCTGACTTAGCTTCAAGAATTCTTACCTTACTTTCCATAGAATGACTTTTATTATAAAAAGGATTATTTTCACCTGTTAAAGCTCTGGCTATTAAACTTTTAGTTTCATCACTATGTATTCTATTTTTAGCTAATTCAGATAATAATTCTTTAGTTTTCTCTGTATGTTTATAACCTAAAGAAGAATAACCTTGTTTTAATACGTTATAATGAGGCATTACATATGTAATATAATAAGTCTCTCTAATAGTTAAATTTTGAGGTTCTACATATTCTAATATTAGAAGAGTAAAGTTTTCTTGGTCATATTTAAGTAAAGCTTTTACGATAGGCATATTAATATTTTGTTTACTTTTTAAAAAAGTATTATTAAGATAATTTATCATTCTAGAAGCTAAATTAATAGAACTTCCTACATAAGAATTACCATTAATTTTATTAATAAAACAGTACACACCTGATTTATCTTTTTGTTCTTTTAAGATATCAAGTCTATTTTCTTTAAAATTATCATATACTTTTAAAGGATTTAGATCTTTAGTGTTATTTTCAACATTAGAAGTAGAGTAAAAACGAATAGTACTTTTATTATATAAAAAGTTAAATTTATGATTATATGAATGAATTAATGAATTTTGATTTCATGGACTATATCTTCCCTTAATTACTTTAAGGGGACTACGTTTAGTCTCTGAGGTTCCTACTAGGATATTTTTTTTAATCCGTTGGTTACCTGCTGATTGTTCAAAATTATACATTTTCACTAAGATAATATAAAATCCTAGTAGTATAATTGTCAGAAGTTCCCAGCATATGGTAGTCTTTAAAGGGAGAGCCAAGTGGTTTAATAACCCTCCAATTGTAAACATGAATACAAAACCTAATGAGAATAACATTGAAGGTGTCATTCTTATAGATCCTCCGTAGCATGTAGCTAATCATGAGAATATTTTAATTCCAGTAGGTACTGCAATAATTAATGTAGCAGCTGTGAAGTAAGCTCTTGTATCTACATCTAATCCTACAGTGTACATGTGATGCAAAACCGTTAATAAATATTTTCTATTTACCCATACAAAATTGTATGCTTCTTTCACAAGAAGTGTCGGACTATATCTTCATCTTTAAGCCTCTCCTGTTTTATTTGTCATACTATTATTTAAATTAATTTGTTTTTGCAGAGTTCTTACTTGTGATAATCCTTCATCAGTTAAATGTAATTTATTAGACACTTGGTTATGAACAGTTAATCATTTTTCAAAAGAAAGAGCTTTTTTAGTTTGTAATGGAAATATTTTAAAGTATGCTATTACATCATTCAATGCTTTAAATCCAGTAGCTGTATAACGATAAACATTATCAGTTCCAGATCTTAATGTTACTTTACCGAACCCAAATAATTCGTATACTTTATTTAGTATAACACTATCTTTTTGGTCTAATATATAACGCATTTTTATAACATGACCTAATGTATATCTTGAGTTTGCTGTAATAGATACATTAAAACATCCTTCAGCATCAGTAAACCCAGATAATCAGGCATCCTGCAATGTAACTGAAACAGGAGTATTATTTAACTTTATAGTTTCAGAACCAAAACGATTATTTAAAGCATTAACTCATAGAGCTAATTGTTCAATTCTATGGTTTAGAGCTAAATTACCATTAAATAAAAAAGCTAAAAGTAAAATATGTGAAGGGTTATCAACCATTCATCTATAAAAATCATTATTTTTACCACTCTTTCCTTGGGGGAAATGTTTAACAACACCTATGTTAAATTTAAATTGTATTTTATGAAGTATATCACTTTCTTTTTGAGTAAGAACAAAACGAACTCTTTTACCTTCGTCATAGGTTTGAATAGCTCCATCTCCTTCTGCAAATCCAATAAATCAAGTTAATCATTCATCAGATAGATGGTCTCTATTTTTAAATAATGTATTATAATAAGCACGGAATGCGGAAAATTTAAAAGATGTTTCGCGTGTAGTCTCTGAGACGCTCTGTTTGTTATCCTTTAAGGAATACAGGGACAGATTGTCTGCTGATTGAGTATAGCTAATTAGATTTTTACCATGCAAGGTACTAATTAGCACTAAACTGTTCCAGCATATAGCGAAATTAATTATATTCCCTATATCACTATAGGGTGAAGCCATCGTTACTCAACTTCATACTATAAATCCTAATATTCCAATAGACATCATAGCATAAACCATACCAATATAACCAAATATAGGTTTATTAGAATTAGCTGAGATTGTTGTACTAATTATACCAAAACCAGGGATAATTAAAATGTAAACCTCTGGATGTCCGAAGAATCAGAAAAGATGTTGGAATAATATAGGATCACCTCCTCCAGCTACTTCAAAGAATGATGTATTAAAGTTTCTATCTGTTAAAACCATAGTTATTCCACCGGCTAAAACAGGTAATGATAATAATAATAATACAGCTGTTATCACTACTGCTCATCCAAATAAGGCTAATTTATGTAAACTTATTCCAGGTGTTCTCATATTAGATACAGTAGTTATAAAGTTTATTGCCCCTAATAAACTACTTACCCCTGACAAGTGTAAAGCAAAAATAGCTAGATCTACACTAGGTCCACTGTGACTTTGTAATCCTGCTAAAGGAGGATAAAGTGTTCAACCTGTACCTGCTCCACCTTCTATACAAGCAGAGAATATTAATAAAAGTAAACTAGGTGGTAATAATCAGAAACTAATGTTATTTAATCTAGGGAATGCCATATCAGGCCCACCAATCATTAAAGGCATTAAGAAATTACCGAATCCTCCAATTAATGCAGGCATACGTTTTACCATAAACTTTCGAAAATGTACGGACTATATCTTTATCTTTAGATATATTGAATATCTACTAAGATATTACACGTGTAGTCTCTGAGGAACCTACTCGATAAAAATGTTTAATGCTCTATATAAAGCCTAATTATCTTTGGTTTCCTGCTGATTGCCTAATCCTTTAAAATGTCACTGTATTCCACTGCTATTTGGTAGTCCGCGGTACTAGTTTTAAAGGCTCTAAAGGGTTTCCAGCATACAGTGAAAAGAAAGTAAAATATTTCTACTTTACCCGGCCATGCCTTTATTTAATCTTTATAAGTAAATTTTCATTTTCCTCTATAATAACCTGATTTAACACCTTTTAAATATTCTCTAATAACTTGACGATCACCTTTTAAGTGATTAGCTAAACTATTTAATGATGGAAATAGTAAATTCTTACTAGAATCATCTTTAAATTCAGCTAAAATACCCTTAGAAGCAGGATGTTTTACTTTATATACATCTCTTTTATTAGATACTAACTCTTTTATTTCTTCTAATCCTAATAAATTAGTTTCTGACGACTCTTCAATAAGATCCAGAGAAAAGAAAAAAGTATCTAAATAAAGATTACCTAAGTTTAAACAACTACTTAAAGTTTGATGATGAATGTTTATTGTGTCATACATATGTTGTTTTGACTCAAATATATATAACAAAGTAAAATCTTCTGCATTATAAACGTATATAGGAGTACCTCTTTCTTTACGTAATTTATCTCGAATTTATTGGCTCATAGGTTCATGATAATCAGAACTACTTGCCACTAAATCTACATTTAAGCTTGGTTTTAAATTATCAATAAAATATTGTTCTAACTTTACAACTTCATCTCTAGTAGAATTTTCATCCATTATATAAATAGTTAAATTTGCATTGTGAAAACCGTATTTATTAAAATAACATAATACTCTACGTGCTTTAGTATTTAGTATAGATGGCATAAAATAAGAAGTAATTCTATTATATAAGTTAATAGAATGTCCTACATAGATATGTTTATTATTTTCTCTGCGCAAGCTATCCTTTTAAATTATTAAAGAATACGGTTAAAAAGGTTATTAAAAAGTCAAAAATTTATTGCGGAGTAGAAACATTTTATCTTGTCTCCGTAAAATTAAATTAGCCTAGCTGTACACCCCCTTTAAGCAATCATTAGGTTAAACATTTTATCTTTGGTTTCCGGCGGATTATCTAATCTTTTGGATTGTTACTGTATCCTACTGCTTTCGTCTACCGGCAAAGTTCCGAAAGTCCGCAATACTAGTACCAAAAGCTCTAAAGACGTTCCCGCATATAGTGTAATGAAAGTAAAATATTTCTACTTTACCCGGCCATGCCTATTTAATCTAAATTTCATCTTATTCTTATAATAATAATAACGATAATAAACTAAACAATAACAAAACAAATAAACCAAAATCTATTTTCTTTTTGTGTTCATACCTGATTTGATTTCTAAAATTTTATCTATTCCTTCTTGAGTCTTATGAGCATTATTATTCATTAACTCAGCGATTTGACAAAAATCTAGAAAATCCTTATTTTTATTTCCAATAATAGGGTATTTATGAAAAAGAGGTATAAGTTTATCTGTAATAAGTGATAATTTTACCACTCTAAATTCAGAAATGTCCTTACGCTCTTTTATAAACCCTCCCCTTTTCCCCAGGAAAAAAAAAAAAGCTTATAAAACATTTCAATAATTCAAGGTCACGAGAATGTTGAATAATTAAGAACTTAAGAATTACTTGATATCCTATTTTATGAGAGGAAGATTTTAATATTTCAACTGAAAAACTTCCATCTCCACTTGTAAAACCTGCAAATCAATAAGGATTTATTACTTTAGGCAAAGGAACTTCAGCTCTTTCTTGAGGAACTATATCTTTAAAAGATAAATCTAATTTATCTTTTAAAAGACCTTTATTTAAAGATGCTTTAATCCCTATTAATTTATGAATTCCTTCTATATATTTATGTTCTTGTTGTTTAATTAATTCAATAGCTAATTTAAATAATAAAAAATCAGCTCTCTTTTTAGTTAGTAAAGGATATAATTCGAAATGAGGAATTATAACATTAACTAAATCCTTTATAGAATTAACTTGGTATATTGCGGTTTCTTTACTACTGCTAATATTCCCCAAACCGAAAAATTCTTTTATCTCTAACAAGATAGAAAGATCTTTGACATGTAGGTTTATAGAGAAATAAGGAATCACTTCTCAGCCTACTTTTAATTTAAGGTTTTTACGGACTCTAAACCCAAAACATGATTCAGCATCAGAAAACCCTGTTACTCAATGAGGGTTTAAGTTATTAGGAGTGGGAGAGGGAACACCTTTTTGATTTTTAGCTACTTTAAGTATAATCTTTCTATTCTCAAAAGGGTTTTCTATAAATACCTTAGTGTATTTAGGTACTTCGTCGTCATTATTATTCTTATTATTATTATTATTACTATTATCGTTTGTTATAGTAATATTATCGATGTGGTCATTACAAAAATTAGAGCTAGATTGAAAATTTAGATTAAATATTCTTCTTTTATTGACCATAAAGAATATCATTAATATAGCGTGAGCTGTAATAATACTGTTATATAATTGGTTGTTAGCTATAAATTGAACTCCTGGTCCACTAAGTTCTAATCTTATTAATACTGAAAAAGCAGTACCTAATAATCCTGAAAATAGGGCAAATATTAAATAAAGAGTTCCTATATCTTTAGCATTAGTAGAATTAAATCATCTTTCAATGTTCATAGACAT